TATACATAAAATCGAATAGTTATTTCCAACAGAATAGTTCCAGTTAAGTATAATAACAAAGATAAGCTAATATTAACTCGTCGGATTTGTAAAGAAATAAATATATTGAGATATAACCAAAGCTTCATTTACAGTATAGTAGCAATTTCACAGATAATCTGGAGATTTGAACGAGGAGCCGTATGAAATGAAAATTTCATGTACGGTTTTGTAGAGTGACAATAAAGGTAACTTTACTGTCAACTTTTACACTACAACACCAAAAAAACCAAATTCTGCCTTACGTAAAGTAGCTCGAGTTAGATTAACATCTGGATTCGAAATTACTGCATATATACCAGGTATGGGACACAATTTACAAGAACATTCTGTTGTTTCAGTAAGAGGAGGAAGAGTCAAAGATTTACCTGGTGTCAGATATCATATTATTAGAGGTACATTAGATTCAGTAGGAGTAAAAGACCGTCATCAAGGGCGTTCTAGTGCGTTGCATATCATTTCCTAAAACCTCTATCATTTCTAGATACCCAATACTTTTTTGCTAAGAATGGGTAATTGAATAGCTAACCTCAAGACTAAAGAAATTGTTATGAAGGGACCAAAGCATGCTATTAAAAACTGAGATAATAAAAATTATATCATAACATACCTAGGGTCTTAAGCTGAATCTTATTTATAGTAGTTTCCCTGTAACTTTCAATTGATAAAAATTTTTTATTTTTTTAGAACAAGTAAAAATATAATAGCAATTACTTTGAAGTCTCAAAAGTAAATTTTTTTATACTATCCAGAGAAGGGGCCTAAGGGTAACAAAATTTAGAATTAAGAAATGCAAGATTTCCATAGAAAGGAAACGGATACTCAATTGGAAGTGAGTAAGCATCATAAGAAATGGAGATGTGGAAAGCCGTATTCGGTGAAAATCGGATGTACGGTTTGGGGGAAGATTGGAACGATCCATCCTACAATATGGAGTCGGAAAGTCAAAATAAATTAAATAAATTTGTTTATAAATAAAAATATCGATTCAATTATTTGTATTATGTCACGTAAGAGTATTGCGGAAAAAAAAATTGCGAAACCTGATCCAATATATCGTAATCGATTAATCAATATGTTAGTTAATCGCATTCTGAAAAATGGGAAGAAATCGCTAGCTTATAGAATTTTATACAGAGCTATAGAGAATATTAAGAGGAGAACGAAAAAAAATCCATTATTTGTACTACGTCAAGCCATTAGTAAAGTAACTCCGAACGTTACGGTGAAAGCACGTCGTATAGGTGGATCCACCTATCAAATTCCACTTGAAATTCGATCAACGCAGGGAAAAGCATTAGCAATTCGTTGGTTATTGGGAGCAGCACGGAAACGTTCAGGTGGAAATATGGCTGCCAAACTTAGTTATGAGTTAATAGATGCTGCTAAAGATAATGGAATTGCGATACGTAGGAAAGAAGAAACACATAAAATGGCAGAAGCTAATAGAGCTTTTGCGCATTTTCGCTAAATTGAATATTTTAACCAAAGAAATAAAATGAAAAATTTTTTGTACAATTTATTATTATATAGCAATAACAATAAATTGTACAAAAAATTTTTCATTTTATTATATGTTTGTTTCCTCACCATATTTCTCGGTGAGAAATATAAAGAAATATTGCATTATTATAGTCAATACTTTATTTTATCCTACAAAAAATTTTTATGGAATTAGAACTTGATACATTTTTTTCATATGGAAACACTATTTTACCTGAATGTATTCCAATTTTTGGTTTATTAATCATTTTCTTAACTGATTTAGTATTTGCTGGGAAAAATACAACTATATTCTATTTCACTTCTGTAATGAGTTTATTGATAAGTTCCATAATATTATTATTTCAATGGAAAACAGAACCAATTAGCAGTTTTTCAGGTTCTTTTCAAACAGATAGTTTTAATCGAATATTTCAAATTTTGATAGCATTGTCATCTATGATATGTATTCCTATGGCTGTAGAATATATTGAATGCACTGGAATGCCCATTCCCGAATTCTTAATATTTATTTTAGCAGCTACTGTGGGGGGTATGTTACTATGTGGTGCTAATGACTTAATAACTATCTTTGTATCGTTGGAATGCTTGAGTTTATGTTCTTATTTATTATGTAGTTTTACAAAAAAGGATGTTAGATCAAATGAAGCTGCTATGAAATATTTACTTATAGGTGGGCTAAGTTCGTCCATTCTTATATATGGCTTTTCATGGTTACATGGGTTATCAGGCGGTGAAACCAATATACAAAGAATTGTCAATGGTATCTCGGATACACAAATGTCAAATTCTACGGGAATGTTTATTGCATTTCTATGTATTACAGTCGGACTTGCTTCCAAACTTTCACTAGTTCCTTTTCATCAATGGACTCCTGATATCTATGAAGGAGTGTGATCCGTTTAAAAAATGAATAGTTATTAAGATTTTAAATTCTTTATATCACTAGATTTATTTTAGTATAACCTGACAAAAACATAGTATAAAAAAATACAATCTTCACTTAGATTAAAAATGAAATTTTTATGAAACTTGAAATTTAGAATAAAGCAAAATTTCAACTATTTTTTTATAAGAAATGAAGATCCATTAACAAATCAAATAACTATTAGGGATAGACTTTGCAAATGGAAAAACTTGTATAAAATCGTAAGATATAAAAAATTTCCATTATAATTTAATCTCTATTCTTCGAGACAAAAAGTGATATAGGAATACGAGTCAGTGAAACTAATCCTCAAATAGGAAAAAATGTATTATACTTGTTGGGAACGGAACGAAGAAATGATTATAAATGGTAATATTAGCAATATCAAATATCATTAAATTACAAGGATTCCTCGAAAAGTTCAAATTAAAACTCTTTATATTATACATACCCGAGGAAAATGGTAAATTGAGTATATAACAAAACAAATTATTGTTCTCAATTTATTATTTAGAAGCCGTGTGAAATGAAAATTTCAGGCACGGTTTTGAATGAGAGGGAATTTGAAATTTCCCGACTCTAACTCACCCACTCCAGTTGTTGCTTTTCTCTCAATTACTTCAAAAATAGCTGGTATAGCTTCAATTACCCGAATTTTCAATATTATCTTCGTTTTCTCACCAAACGAATGGAAACTTATATTGGAGATATTAGCCATTTCAAGTATGATTTTGGGTAATTTAGTTGCAATTACTCAAACAAATATAAAACGCATGCTTGCATACTCCTCTATAAGCCAAATCGGATATATAATTATTGGATTGATAGCTAATAATTTGAATGGTTATGATAGTATGATTATCTATACCTTTTTCTATATTTTCATGAATCTAGGTACATTTGCTTGTGTTATATTATTCAGCCTACGTACAGGAACAGATAATATTCGTGATTATGAAGGATTATACAGAAAAGACCCTCTATTGAGTATTTCATTAACAATATGTTTGTTATCATTAGGCGGAATACCTCCATTAACAGGTTTTTTTGGTAAGTTATATTTATTTTGGTGTGGATGGCAAATAGGTCTTTATTTTTTGGTTATAATCGCACTAATTACAAGTATAATTTCGATTTACTATTACCTGAAAATAATAAAATTAATGCTTTACTCAAAAGATAAACGATTAAATCCTTATTTACAAACTTATATTGTTTCACACACTCTTTTCCCCAAAAAAAATTCTATCGAATCCACTATACTTTTTTGTACGATAGGATCTACTTTTTTAGGTTTTTTCATAAATCCATTTTTCTATTTTATCCAAGACAATCTAAAATTGAGTATTTTAATAAATACTTTGTAATATAAAGGATTGTATGTAGTGAATAATAAGAATAAAATTTTATTCACTACATATGTAAAATGTAAAGCCTTGATGGTGAAACGGTATACACGCGAGATTCAAAATTTCGTGCTTTAAGCATGGAGGTTCGAATCCTCTTCAAGGCAAATCTTTCTCTTATTCATTTAAAGAAATATTTTATATGTTATACTATCTTCATTGATAATAGAGAAAATTATCGAACTCAAAATATAGAATTTTTCTCGATATTGAGTGAAAAGCGAATTAAATTTTTGAATATAAATTTTCAACCAATTTATCTACGATCTTTTCAAAAACAGATTCGTATTTTATATGATTATATTCCGGATATTTCCGAGAAACCATTAAAATAATATAACTATGGAAGTAAACATTTCAGCATTTATTGCTACGGCTCTCTTTATCTTAATTCCCACAGCTTTCTTACTTATTCTTTATGTACGAACAGCTAGTCAAAATAATTGATATAAACAAAAAAAATTTATCGGTGAGGGGAGGAGTGAGGGAAGAAAAATAGAAAATAATAGTTATTATTTTCAGTTTTTTTCCTTCCCTTAGTTATTAGATTAATACATTGGAAAAAAAATGAATCATATGGAATTAGGCCCTAGTACTATTATAGGGATAGCTTTAGTAATAGTAGGCATACTTTTATACGCCCTAAAAAAGAGGGAACCTTACGTATCTAGAGGTGTGATTTTTTAATGTACTTTAATAATATTTCAACACATTAGTAATTTTTTATCAATGTGAAACTTGAACAAAAATTATTTTTTCAATCTTTAATTAGTATAAATCCATGGTTAAAATGTTTCATCAACATTTTGTATGTCATTTCGAAAACGTTTTCAACGAGTTATTACAAATGAAGATTTTTTTCTCTGGAAAAAAATGGTAGTAGCAACGGAATTTAATTTGAACCTAAAGATGGGGAAAGAAAGTACTACGAAATACAACTTTTTTCGGATTAGATATAACCAATAAATATTATCTAATTTGGAAAACAAAGACAATCCAAAAGATTTTTTAATTGACGTGGATCTCGGGTAAATATTTTTTTTGCTCAAGCCATACCGATTTGAAAGGATCATATATGGTTTTTAGGGGGGGTTTGCTTCAACCTATCCCAATATTATGATTTTCTCTTTTCTCCTATCGGTTTATTATGTGGAGGGATTCTCTTTTTTCAAGGTTGGCGATTAGATCCGATTCTTTTATTATCTCAAATACTTCTAAGCGGAACGACCGTATTTTTTATTATGGAAAATATTTATTTGAGGAATTCTTCCCATTATTCGAAATATACAAAAAGAGTAGTAGTGAATTCGAAGATTCAAACACGATATATTTACAGAGATTATAAATTAAGAAGCCATTTTCGCATTAATAAGAGTGAACTTGAAAGAGTTTTTTATACCAAACATATTTCTTACTGGAAGGGAAAACAAAATAAAAAGGCATTGAATTTAGTAAAAAATTCAATGCCTTTTTATTTTGACTAAATAGTAGAAAATTAAGAGAGTATTTTTCTAAATTTTACAAGATAAATTTATAAACCACTTCTTCCCCATACTACGAGTGATAGGGAAAAGGTGAAAACAACCATTAAAGCACCCCAAGCTATATTAGTAATATCCATAACTCCTTTTGTTTTATTTCCGTTTTGACCGATACGAGGGACAGATATACATTCATATGTATATATATACATATGAATGTATATAAATCCATTATTTTCTGCAATTTCCCACGGAATTATTCCTAATTATAAATTATTATTAATTCAGTTGATTTTATCTTTTCAATGTTTCATTATATATTTGGATTGTCTACAATACGATGTTTCGGAGAACATTTCAAATGTTACAGACTATAATACATAGAGCATAACGGTTTGTTCTTGGAAATGACGAAATAGACAATCCACTTTTTTATTTTTAGATTCGAAGAATAAAGCGACACCCAGATTTGAACTGGGGATAAAGGATTTGCAGTCCCTTGCCTTACCACTTGGCCATGCCGCTGTTCATCATTCCCAAATAATACATTTTATTGAATACATTTCTCAAGTTATACTATATAGTTCCTGAGGACAAAACAAAACTCAAAAAATTAGAAACTTATAATTTCTTGATGGAAAATGAAGGAGAAACGTTTCTAAGATAAAATAAATTTGAATTTTATTTTTTAACATTAATGAAATGAACTCCAATAAAATTTTAAAGGAAAATATGGAGATCTTCGTACTCCCTGAATTTGGGCGAATACAATTCGAAGGATTTAATCGTTTTATTAATAAAGGTTTAATCGAGGAACTAAAAAATTTTCCGATAATTCAAGATATAGACCAAGAATTTGAATTTCGTATATTTGGCGAACAATATAAATTAGCAGAACCATTGTTGGAAGAAAGGGATGCTGTATATAAATCCATCACATATTCGTCAGATTTATATGTACCTGCTCAATTGGCGAAAAAAGGGGGAGGTAAGATACAGAAACAAACAGTTTTTCTTGGAAGTATTCCTTTAATGAATTCCCAGGGTACTTTTGTTGTCAATGGAGTTGCCAGGGTTATCATCAACCAGATTTTACGAAGTCCCGGAATTTATTACAATTCAGAATTAGATCGTAATGGAATTCCCATATATACGGGAACTCTAATTTCCAACTGGGGAGGAAGATTAAAACTGGAAATTGATGGGAAGAGACGAATATGGGCACGAATAAGCAAAAAACGAAAAGTATCCATTTTAATTTTATTATCAGCAATGGGCTTGAATTTGAAAAAAATATTGGTAAGTGTTTCCTATCCCAAAATTTTTTTAGAGTCTATGGAGAAAAAAACTAAAAAAGAATATCCTTCGTCAACAGAAGAAGCTATGGTTGAACTTTATAAACAATTATATTGCTTGGGTGGCGATATAACCTTCTCAGAATCCATACGTAGAGAATTACAGAGAAAATTTTTCCAACAACGGTGTGACTTAGGGAAAATAGGACGTTTGAACCTCAATGAGAAATTAAACCTTGACGTACCTGAAAATGAAACTTTTTTAGTACCTCAAGATATTTTAACAGCTGTTGATTATTCAATAAAACTAAAATTTGGAATCGGTAGACTTGATGACATAGATCATCTAAAAAATCGACGTGTTTGTTCTGTAGCAGATTTATTACAAGATCAATTGAAATTAGCATTAAATCGTTTAGAGAATTCAATTCGACAAATTCTTCGAGGAGCAACTAAGAGAAAAAGATTACCAACCCCTAAAAGTTTAGTAACCCCCACTCCATTAGTAATGACTTTCAAAGAATTTTTTGGTTCGCACCCATTATCTCAATTTTTGGACCAAACAAATCCATTAACGGAAATGGTTCATAAAAGAAGATTAAGTTCTTTAGGTCCGGGCGGACTGACAAGACGAACTGCTGGGTTTCAAGTTCGTGATATTCATCCTAGTCATTATGGACGTATTTGTCCTATCGAAACTTCTGAAGGAATGAACGCTGGACTTATAGGTTCATTAGCGATTCATGCAAAAATAAATAATCTAGGTTGTTTAGAAAGTCCCTTTTATAAAATTTCTGAATTGTCTGAGAAAGATAAAATCTTTAATTTGTCGGCTGGAGAAGACGAATATTATCGAATTGCCAGTGGAAATTGTTTAGCATTAGATGAGAACAGTCGAGAAGAACTAATTACTCCAGCTCGTTATAGGCAAGATTTTGTTTCGATTGCTTGGGAACAGATCCATCTTCGCAGTATTTTTCCTTTGCAATACTTTTCCGTTGGAGCTTCTCTTATACCTTTTCTCGAACATAATGACGCAAATCGGGCGTTAATGGGCTCAAATATGCAACGCCAGGCCGTTCCGCTTCTGGAAACGGAAAAATGTATCGTGGGAACAGGAGTAGAAAGTCAAACAGCTTTAGATTCAGGTAGTGTTCTTGTAGCGCAAACGGCAGGTAAAATAAATTATATTGATAGTAATCAAATTAGTGTATCCCTGAATAGGAAGGAAATAAATACAAATTTTATTATATATCAACGTTCTAATAACAATACTTGTCTGCATCACAAATCACGGGTTATAAACAATAAATATGTAAGAAAAGGACAAATGCTAGCTGATGGTGCAGCAACCTCTAAAGGTGAACTTGCTCTTGGGAAAAATATTTTAGTAGCCTACATGCCTTGGGAAGGTTATAATTTCGAAGACGCTATTTTAATCAGTGAACGTTTAATATATGATGATATATACACTTCACTCCATATTGAAAGATATGAAATTGAAGCTCGTATGACAAGTCAAGGCGCTGAAAAATTTACTAGAGAAATACCTCATTTAGATAATTATCTACTGCGGCACTTGGATAAAAACGGGATTGTATTGTCGGGAGCATGGGTTGAACCCGGCGATGTTTTGGTTGGAAAATTAACACCTCAAGAAACAGAAGAAACTTTACGGGCTCCGGAAGGAAAATTATTACAAGCTATTTTTGGTATTCAAGTAGCCAATTCCAGAGAGAACTGTCTAAAAGTACCGATAGGCGGAAAAGGACGAGTTATCGATGTTAGATCGATCTATCGGGAAGATAGCTCAAATGATGCTAGAATTATTCATGTTTATATTCTTCAAAAACGTAAAATACAAGTAGGTGACAAAGTTGCTGGACGGCACGGCAATAAAGGTATTATTTCTAAAATATTACCAAGACAAGATATGCCTTTTCTACAAAATGGTATGCCTATCGATATGATATTGAGTCCATTGGGTGTACCGTCGCGAATGAATGTTGGACAAATTTTTGAATGTTTACTTGGTTTAGCAGGCGACTTTCTCAGAAAAAATTATAGAGTAATACCATTCGATGAAAGATATGAACGAGAAGCTTCCAGAAAATTGGTTTTTTCACAACTTTATGAGGCGAGTGAAAAAACAATAAATCCATGGTTATTTGAACCCGATAATCCTGGGAAGAATCGATTATTTGACGGAAGAACTGGGGAAATCTTTGAACAACCAATTACTATAGGAAAAGCCTATATGTTGAAATTAATTCATCAAGTAGATGATAAAATTCATGCACGTTCAAGTGGACCTTATGCACTAGTAACCCAGCAGCCGTTGCGAGGCAGATCAAGACGAGGTGGACAAAGAGTCGGGGAAATGGAAGTTTGGGCTTTAGAAGGTTTTGGTGTTGCTTATATATTGCAGGAAATGCTAACTATAAAATCAGATCATATTCGAGCTCGTTATGAAGTACTAGGCGCTATTGTTACAGGAGAACCTATACCTAAACCTGAAACCGCCCCAGAATCTTTTAAATTACTTGTTCGAGAATTGCGATCTTTAGCTCTCGAAATTAATCATGCTACTATATTTGAGAAAAATTTGGGATTAATACTGAAAGAAATTTAAAAAAATAATTTGGAATCTTTATGTTATGACTTATCAACGGAAATATCAACACCTTCGCATTGAATTAGCCTCTCCAGAACAAATTCGAAATTGGGGTAAAAGGATATTACCCACTGGGGAAATCATTGGTCAAGTAACAAAACCTTATACGTTACATTATAAAACACATAAACCAGAAAAAGATGGGTTGTTTTGCGAACGAATATTTGGACCTATTAAAAGTGGAGTTTGCATTTGTGGGAAATATCAAGGAATTGAAAATCGAAAAGATAATATAAAATTTTGCGAACATTGTGGAGTAGAGTTTATTGAATCAAGAATTCGAAGATATCGAATGGGATATATTGAATTAGCTTGTCCCGTGACACATGTATGGTATTTAAAACGTCTTCCAAGTTGTATTGCTAACCTATTAGCCAAACCACTGAAAGAGTTAGAAAGTCTAGTTTATTGCGATGTGTGACTTGATCATAACTTTTCACCTTACAGATTTTTCTAAAACTGTTATTCTAATTTTTTCACTATTTAGAGTACCTCCTATTTTGACATACCTTCATAAAATAACGGCATGAAGCTCAAAATAACACAATTATGAAATTTTTCGATTGTATGGGGGAGTTAATCTAGGGTTCAATAAAAAATTATTTGCTATTTAGGTTTCGTAAAACGAAAAATCAAAAAACATTTTTTATATGATATCTCAAAGTAAATTCATCGCAAATTCGCTTTTGGATAAGGGATGAATCATCGGAATGGGGCAAAAACCTATAGGATACGCTAGTTTAAAACATGGACAAGAAAAACCTTTGTAAATTTATTCATTTTTTTGAATTTTTAAAGGATTGAGACAACTCAAAAAATTTCTGAAAAAAATTTGGAATTATAACTTGAGCAATGAGTAGTTATTATATTTATACAATCGAAAGAATTAAGAAAATACTAATTTCTGATTTATATATATAAAATAGAACTATTTGAGCCGGATGAAGGGAAATTTTCATGTCCGAATCTTCGGGGGGGAATCTTAGAAATAACCTATCCCAATCTTTTTATTGCTAGACCTATTAATGAAAAACCTACTCTCTTGAAATTACGAGGTTTGTTCAAATACGAAGATCAATCTTGGAGGGACATATTTCCTCGATTTTTTTCCCATAGCGGATTCGAAATATTTAGGAGCAGGGAAATAGCGACGGGAGGGGATGCGATTAAGAAACAATTAACAAATTTAAATTTACAAAACGTTATAAATCGCGCACATTCCGAATGGAAAGAATTTGCGGAGCAAAAATCAACCGGCAATAATTGGGAAGACAGAAAAATTCAAAGACGAAAAGATTTACTCATTAGACGTATCAAATTGGCAAAACATTTCATTCAGACGAATATAAAACCAGAATGGATGGTTTTATCCATTTTACCAGTTCTTCCCCCTGAATTGAGACCTATGATTGAATTGGGTGAGGGAGAATTGATTACATCTGATTTAAATGAACTTTATCGACGAATCATTTATAGAAATAATACTCTTCTAGATTTTTTAGCACGTAGTGATTCAACACCTGGGGGATTAATTGTTTGTCAAAAAAGACTAGTTCAGGAAGCTGTTGATGCATTGATCGATAATGGAATTAGAGGACAACCTATGAGAGATAGTCATAACAGACCCTATAAATCTTTTTCGGATTTAATTGAAGGAAAAGAGGGAAGATTTCGAGAAAATTTACTTGGAAAACGAGTTGATTATTCCGGTCGATCAGTTATTGTCGTGGGTCCCTATCTTCCATTACATCAATGTGGTTTACCCAGAGAAATGGCAATAGAACTTTTTCAAGCATTTGTTATTCGTACACTTATTGGACAAAATCTCGCTCCCAACCTTAGAGCAGCTAAAACTATGATTCGGGAGAAAAAGCCCATTATATGGAAACTTCTTCAGCAAATAATGGAGGGACATCCTATTTTATTGAATCGAGCTCCAACATTACATAGATTAGGGATACAAGCTTTCCAACCTATTTTAGTTAATGGACGCGCTATTCATTTACATCCACTAGTTTGTGGAGGCTTTAATGCCGATTTTGATGGGGACCAAATGGCAGTTCATATACCTTTATCTTTAGAAGCCCAAGCTGAAGCTCGTTTACTTATGCTTTCTCGTCGTAATCTACTATCTCCAGCTACGGGAGAACCCGTATGTATACCAAGTCAAGATATGCTTCTTGGACTTTATATTCTAACAATAGAGAATTATCGAGGTATTTATGGTAATAGATACCATCCATATGAGGAAAACAACAATTCTACTAAAAAGTTCTTTTTTTCGAAAATCCCATATTTTTACAGTTACGATGATGTTTTGAGAGCCTATCAGCAAAAAACAATAAATTTGCATAGTCTTTTGTGGTTACAAAGAAGGATAAAGTCTCAAATAGTGACTTCGAAAATTCGGGAAGAACCTATTGAAATTAGATATAAATCCTTTGGAAATTTTTCAAAAATTTATGAACATTATCAAGTGGGAAAAAATAGGAATCAGGAAATACTAAGCATTTATATGTGTACAACTGCAGGTCGTATCTTATTTAACCAACAAATTGACGAAGCGATACAAGGTACTTATGAAGGAGCTTTGAAACGGGAGGAATTTGTACAAAATATAAAAAGATCGTTTTATCCGAAAAATGAATATAATAATCGTTAAAATTAACGGTTTAAATTCATTGGTGATTTATGTTTATAAAAAAAGAGAGGTTTTCTCCTATGGCAGAACCAGTCGATTTGATATTTTACAATAAAGTTATGGATCGAATTGGAATAAAGCAACTCATAAGCAGATTAATATCCCATTTTGGAATTACTTATACAACACATGTTTTAGATCAATCAAAAACCTTGGGTTTTCAATATGCTACTTTAGGTGCTATCTCATTAGGTATTGATGACCTTTTAACAGCCCCTTCAAAAAGCTGGCTTATTGAAGATGCTGAACAATATACTAATCTTTCCGAAAAACATCATAATTGCGGGAATTTACATGCCGTGGAAAAATTACGTCAACTTATAGAAACATGGTACGCAACAAGTGAATATTTGAAACAAGAAATGAATCCCAACTTTGGAATGACGGATCCTTCAAATCCAGTTCATATGATGTCTTTCTCGGGTGCACGTGGAAGTGTATCACAAGTTCATCAATTGGTAGGTATGAGAGGTCTAATGTCAGATCCTCAAGGTCAAATTATTGATTTACCTATTCAAAGTAATTTTCGAGAAGGGTTATCTTTAACAGAATATATTATTTCGTGTTACGGGGCTCGTAAAGGAGTTGTAGATACTGCGGTAAGAACATCAGATGCGGGATATCTAACTCGAAGGCTTGTTGAAGTGGTTCAACGGATTGTTGTACGTAAAAAAGATTGTGGAAGTATTTATGGTATTTTGGTAAATAATATCCAAGTCAAAAAAAACTTTTTTCAACAAAAATTAATTGGTCGTTTATTGGCAGAAAATATATATATAAATAATCGATGCTTTGCCACCCGTAATCAAGATATTGGAGCTTCTTTAGCCGAGAAATTAACAAATTTAAAACTTGAACCAATTTATATAAGATCTCCTTTGACTTGTAAAAGTATGGTTTGGGTTTGTCAAGCATGTTATGGCTGGAGTCCAACAAATGGGAATTTGATCGAAATAGGTGAAGCTGTCGGTATTATCGCAGGGCAATCCATTGGTGAACCTGGAACTCAATTAACTTTGAGAACTTTTCATACAGGCGGCGTATTTACTGGTGATATTGCAGAACACGTACGAACTCCGTTTAACGGAATCATAAAATTTGATGAAAATTTTATGATTCCGACACGGACACGGCATGGACACCCTGCTTGGATGTGTAACACTAATTTATTTCTAGAAATTCGGGGTAAAAATAAAATACATAATATAACAATTCCACCAAAAACTTTATTATTGGTTCAAAATAATCAATATGTGGAATCTAAACAAGTTATTGCTGAAATTCGTGCTAAAATATTACCTTTTAAGGAAAAAGTTCAAAAATATATTTACTCCAATTTAGAGGGGGAAATGTTTTGGAATACAAAAGTGCGTCACGCTTCTGAATATATTCATGGTAATATTCACTCGATAATTGAAACGTCTCATATATGGATATTATCTGGAAAATCCTATAATAAAAATGATAAATTACCAATTTTATTTTATGAAAATCAAGACAAAATTGATTCTAAAATTTTTATTGCGAAAGAAAAAAATAATTTTTCTTTTTTGGGAAATAAAAAACAAATAAATATTTGTATTTTAAATTCCTGGATTTTCGGAAGAAATAAAATTATGGTTAAATCTAGGTTAGCTCATTATCTTTTTAATAATTTGAATAATTCAGTAGACTCTAATATTATTTTATTTGGATATAATGTAATAAAAAAAGAGAATTTTTTTTTATTACGCGAAAAAAATGCAACTCCTTTTACTCTCAAACTACGAAAAAATGGGATTTTACAAAATAACGATGTTTTAGCCAGGCTAAACCCTCCCGAATATAAATTGGGAAAATCAGGAATTATAAAATATGGTAGTATTAAGGTCGGTTCGATTAATGAAAATAATTCTGACGAAACGAAAACAAAATTTTGTCAACCAAAATATAGAATTATAAAAGGAGGTAATTTTTTCTATATTTCTGAAAAAGTATATCTTTCCACTAAAAACTTATCATCTCTTTTGATAAACAATAATAAATTTGTTGAAGCAGGTACATTAATAACTTCAAATGTTGCAAGTGATGTAAGCGGGTTGGTTAAAATTAAGAAAGGCGTAAATAATAGTTATGAAGTCAAAATTTTACCTGGAACTATTTATTACCCAGATAGAGAGTATGAAATTTCAAAACAAATAAGTATTTTAATTCCACCTGGTAAAATCATTTTTAATGAGTTTCGGTGCAACGATTGGACATATCTTCAATGGATTATGCCTTGTAAACAAAAACCGTTTGCTTTTATAAGACCCGCAACAGAATATTCAGTTGTTGACGAATCTAATAAAACAAACCTTTTAAATTTATTACGAAGACATATAACTTTTAAAGTTAAAACTATAAGTTATTTATTTCATGAAGATGGTGAACAAATCCGAATACTAGACAAAAAAAACATTCAATTACTTCAAACCTGTTTAATCGTGCAATGGAGAGAAAAATATTTTTTGGAAAAAGCTCATATCTGCTTTTTAAGGATAAAAACAAAAAATACTTTCAGAAATTTTCTTCAAATAAGTTTGATAAATTCTTTTCGTGTTTTTAATCGAAATAAACTAGAAGAAAATTTGAATGTTCAATCTGTTTTGAGAAGAAAAAATTATAATATTTTTTTATCACTTTCCAATAACCAATTAGTAAGTGAATATGAAGGTATCATACGTATGATATTTACTAAGAATGACGAAAGCAAATCTTTTATTGTTTTATCCCCATTCGATTTAGTTGGAAAATCGAAACTCAAAAAGTCAACGAAACTTACTGTAAAACAAAATATTAATAACATTTTTTCAAATAAATTTTTCAATTTTTCCGAGTATCGAAACAATATAGATTATTCTGGTCGATTAAGAAACACAGAAGTGAGAAAAGATAATTCAAAAAAAAATTCTCTGGGAATAATGTCAGTTGACAATTTAGGTTTTATAGGAAATTTTCAGAATATTAAAAATTCTTTGGAATGTTTCTATTGGAATACTGATATTAAACTAATAATGAATAACTCTCCAATAAATCAAAAATATGAAAATAATTGTCAGAACCCAAACTGGTATTTTGTCGATGAATATCAAAAATTTCATAAATTTATTTTTCGGATAAATACTAATCAGAGTTTATTTAAATGGTGTTTATCGTTCTCTTCCCCATTGGAGGGAGAAATTCCACAAAAATTCAATCTTGGCAGTTTTTTCTTCGATAACTTCTGTATTTTAAAATACTCGGAAAATTACCCATCTGGTCAAATTATAGGTATCCACAAAAATTATTTGGTTATTAGATTAGCTAAACCATATTTAGCTACTCGAGGAGCTATTATTCATAATAATTATGGTGAATTTGTTAATGAGGGTGATACTCTGATAACGCTCATATATGAGCGATTGAAATCGGGAGACATAATCCAAGGTTTACCGAAAGTGGAACAATTACTGGAAGCACGTCCAGTAAACTTGGTATCTATTAATTTGGAAAACAGTTTTGAGGATTGGAACAATGATATGAAAAAATTTATTGGTACTTTTTGGGGATTCTTTTTGAGTACGAAAATAAGTATAGAACAAGGACAAATCATTTTAGTAGATCAAATTCAAAAAGTCTATCAATCTCAAGGTGTACACGTATCAAACAAACATATAGAAATTATTGTACGACAAATGACTTCTAAAGTTACAACTTTGGAAGATGGAATGATAAATATCTTTTTACCTGGTGAACCTATTGAATCTTCGCGAGCCCGAAGAATGAATCGTATCTTGAAAGAAGCAATTCCTTACGAACCAATATTATTGGGGATAACTAAAGCATCTTTAAATACTCAAAGTTTTATTTCGGAAGCTAGTTTCCAAGAAACAACTCGAGTTTTAGCAAAAGCTGCGTTAAAAGGTCGAATTGATTGGTTAAGAGGTCTAAAAGAAAATGTAATTCTTGGTGGAATAATCCCTGCTGGAACTGGATCTCAGGAAGTTATTTGGCAAATAAATCTGGAAGAGAAAAAAGAAGTTTTTTTTAGTAAAAAGAATATATCTTTCAATAATAAAATGAAAAACATTTTTTTATATCAAAATGAATTTACGATTGTTCCACCTATGGCAACTATCCATAATCTATTAAAAGGATCCATATTTGAAAATAACATAGATGTTTTGTCTATTTAGAACAACTACTTTGAAATAAATTTGATAGAATCTTAGTAACGAAATTGAAAATTTCGAACGTTTATACAAATAATATGTAATACTTTGATCTATATGGATAAAGCATTACATCTATCGCATATATATATATTTTTTTCCGTTGACTGCCCAAAAAATTTGAATGAGAGAATGAAACAAAAATCTTGGAATATTAATTTGGAAGAAATGATGGAAGCAGGTGTTCATTTCGGTCATCAAGCGCGTAAATGGAATCCTAAAATGGCACCTTATATTTTTGCAGAAAGAAGAGGTATTCATATTATAAATCTTACCCAAACCGCTCGCTTCTTATCGGAAGCTTGTGATTTGGCTTTAAATGCTGCAAGTAAGGGGAAACAATTTCTAATAGTAGGTACGAAATATCAAGCGGCTGATTTAGTAGCTTCCGCGGCCGTAAGAGCAAGATGTCATTATGTAAACCAAAAATGGCTCGGGGGTATGTTAACCAATTGGTCAACAATACAGACCCGTCTCAGAAAATTTCAAGATTTAGAAAAAAAAAAATTGAAAGGTACATTCAATCAACTCCCTAAAAAAGAAGCAGCTGATTTAGACCGACAATTAGATCAATTGCAAAAATATTTGGGTGGGATCAAATATATGACTACTTTACCTGATATTGTCATAATCATTGATCAACAAAAAGAGTTTACTGCTATTCAAGAATGTATAACCTTGGGAATTCCAACAATTTGTTTAGTCGATACTGATTGTGATCCAGATGTCACAGATATTCCAATTCCGGCCAATGATGATGCTAGAGCTTCTATTAGATGGATTTTAAGTAAATTAGCATCTGCAATTTGTGAGGGTCGTTATAATCGAATTGATATACCCCAATAAATTTCTTCAAGAATATTGGCAGTTTTAACTGAAAAATCAATAAAATTGATTTATTATTCTTCTTATTAGTATTATATAAAAAACAAATTCGGAATAGGTAGAAAATATTCATGAAATGAGAAACAAATAAATATTTATGAAATAAACAGAAAGAAAATTTTAAAAGTTATTTTTTAATTTGTAAATCTATTTTTTTAGAAGGAGTAATACGCCTGATTTTGTAGGAATTTCCAACAATAATTTTTACGAAATATCCAGTGTAGAAGTAGGCCAACATTTTTATTGGCAGTTAGGTAATTTTCAGGTTCATGCTCAAGTACTTATAACTTCGTGGATTGTATTGGCCATATTAATAAGTTTAGCTATTTTAGCTACGCGAGATTTGCAAGCCATTCCAGCTGATGCTCAAAATTTTGTAGAATATGTTTTAGAATTTATTAGAGATTTAACGAGAACCCAGATTGGCGAAGAAGAATACCGACCTTGGGTGCCCTTTGTTGGCACCATGTTCCTATTTATTTTTGTATCAAATTGGTCAGGAGCCCTTTTTCCTTGGCGAGTTTTCGAATTACCAAATGGTGAGCTTGCTGCACCCACCAACGATATTAATACTACAGTTGCGTTAGCTTTACCGACATCAGTAGCTTATTTTTACGCTGGTCTCCACAAAAAAGGATTGAGTTATTTTGGTAAATACATACAACCGACACCTGTACCTTTACCAATAAATATTTTAGAAGATTTTACTAAACCCTTATCGCTTAGTTTTCGACTTTTTGGAAATATATTAGCTGATGAACCAGTTGTTGCTGTGCCAATTTCGCCAGTGCCTTCGGTTATTCCTATACCCATGATGTTTTTAGGATCATTTACAAGTGCTATTCAAGCTTTGATTTTTGCTACACCAGCAGCAGCATATATAGGAGAGTCTATGGAAGGTCACCATTAAATATAAAGTTCGTCAAAATATTTAATTACCTAAATTTAATTAAATTTTTTCCTATCAGCTTCAAATTTTATAATATATGAATTAAATATATTATTAATTTCTATATTAATCATCAATAAAAGTTTACAAGGATTAATTCCTTAGTTAAAATTTATTTTTTGATAAGCATAATTGGAGATTTGATATAATTGTAAAAAATACTAAAAATTTTTTAGTGATACTATCACTTTTAAAAAGAGACATTTTGAGTTATTAACTGCTTCGAATAAAAAATTTCAGTAAGCAACGGAAACTTGATTTTTATTTAAAGTAAAAATCTTTTACTAATTTTTAGTTACAGGATATTATTATGAACCCTTTGATTTCTGCCGCTTCTGTTATTGCTGCTGGATTAGCTGTAGGTTTAGCTTCGATTGGACCTGGTATTGGTCAAGGCACTGCGGCGGGTCAAGCTGTTGAAGGTATTGCTAGACAACCTGAAGCGGAAGGCAAAATTCGCGGTACTTTACTTTTAAGTTTAGCTTTTATGGAAGCTTTAACTATTTATGGATTAGTAGTAGCTTTGGCACTTTCATTTGCGAATCCTTTTGTTTAATATTTACTAATATTAATATCTAAAAAAATCTTCTTTTCCTCCCCCTTTTCAAATTTTCTATTTCATCAAGGGAGAGGAAAAGAGAAAAAATTTCTAATTAATTGTTTCTGGAAATAATTGAAACAAAAAAACTTGGTTTGATCTAAAAAAGTGTGTTGAGTGAAAAAAACTCCACAAAAATTGTATGATCTAATAATTTAAATGAAAGGACAATATGGAAAATGAAATTGATTTTGTTATTTCCCCAAAATTATGGATTTTAGCTAATAGTTTCGGATTAAATACAAATCTTTTGGAAACAAATTTAATTAATTTGGGTGTAGTACTAGGTTTATTAGTTTACTTTGGAAAGGGAGTGTGTGCGGATTGAATATTTAAATAAAATAATTGGAGTTATCCAATGGTACTCAAATGAGGTACATAATCCCAACGAATTACTTAATGAGAGATAGATCTAAAGGAACTATAGCATTTCGTAGAATCAAAAAAATTTTTTTGACCTGGGAAAAAATCAAACATGGTTAAAGCTTAACTGCTTAAAGTCTAGGCACAATTGTGATTTTCTTTATCTCACCATATAAAACTTATTTGAGAATTTATCTGATACATAACACTCGTGTCGATAAAAATTCATTTGAGAAATTATACAAATTCTCCAAAAAATAGTTTTTAATTTTACCTAATGCCGAATTGACAACCTAATTTTGATTTAGAATTATTTCACAAAAACAATCTTGTTAACAATTAAAATTGTTTAAAGAGTCATCTATATAGATTTTCTATAACGTAGGAAAAAATCGGAACGGTACTGACAAACTCAGTTCATAACCTCAAAAAAAAAAACGGAGTAGAAAGCCGAGTGAATTGAAAGATTCATGCTCGGTTTGGGAAGAGATTTATATACGAATCTACTTCATTAAGTAATTTATTAAAAAATCGTAAACTAACTATTTTAAATACTATTCGAGATGCAGAAGAACGCTATAAAGAAGCTACAGATAAGTTGAAACAAGCAACGACGCGTCTACAACAAGCAAAAATAAAAGCTGATAATATTCGAATAAATGGTTTATCCCAAATGGACAAAGAAAAAAAAGATTTAATTGATGCTGCAGATGAAGATTCAAAAAGATTAGAAGATTCAAAAAATGCGACAATTCGTTTTGAAAAACAGAGGGCTATTGAACAAGTTCGACAACAAGTTTCTCGTTTAGCACTTGAGCGGGCCCTAGAGACATTAAAAAATTCTTTAAATAGTGAATTGCATTTACGTATGATAGATCATAATATTGGCCTATTGAGGGCCATGGAAAGTACTATTGAGTAACTTTCATCGGTTTAATCTTTCGCAAAATAATTAATAAAAGCTAATGGTAAATATTCGACCCGACGAAATTAGCAGTGTTATCCGCACACAAATCGAACAATATAATCAGGAAGTTAAAATTGTTAATATTGGTACTGTACTTCAGGTGGGAGACGGTATTGCTCGTATTTACGGGCTTGATAAAGTAATGGCTGGTGAATTAGTAGAATTTGAAGATAATACTGTCGGTATTGCATCAAACCTAGAATCAGATAACGTTGGAGTTGTGTTAATGGGTGATGGGTTAGCAATACAAGAAGGGAGTTCGGTAAAAGCAACAGGTCAAATTGCTCAAATACCTGTTAGTGAAGCTTATTTAGGTCGTGTCGTAAATGCTTTAGCGCAGCCTATTGATGGGAAAGGCAAAATTCAAGCTTCTGAATCTCGACTAATAGAATCCCCGGCTCCTGGTATTATTTCAAGACGATCAGTTTATGAACCAATGCAAACAGGACTTATTGCCATTGATTCAATGATTCCTATTGGGCGTGGTCAAAGAGAATTAATTATTGGAGATAGGCAAACAGGCAAAACAGCAGTAGCTACAGATACTATCTTAAATCAGAAAGGTCAAAATGTTGTATGTGTATATGTAGCTATTGGACAAAAAGCGTCATCTGTTGCACAAGTAGTAAATACATTTGAAGAACGTGGCGCGCTCGAATATACAATTATTGTTGCAGAAACCGCAAATGCTCCTGCAACATTACAATATCTTGCCCCGTATACGGGAGCAGCACTTGCCGAATACTTCATGTATCGTAAACAACATACTCTTATTGTTTACGATGATCTTTCCAAACAAGCTCAAGCTTATAGACAGATGTCTCTTCTATTAAGGAGACCACCTGGTAGAGAAGCGTATCCAGGAGATGTTTTTCACTTACATTCTCGTCTTCTAGAAAGAGCAGCGAAATTAAGCTCAAAATTGGGTGAAGGTAGTATGACCGCTTTGCCTATCGTAGAAACTCAAGCGGGCGATGTATCAGCCTATATACCTACAAATGTTATTTCGATAACAGATGGTCAAATATTTTTATCTGCTGATCCATTCAATGCGGGAATTCGACCTGCTATTAATGTAGGTATTTCCGTATCACGGGTTGGATCTGCTGCACAAATTAAAGCTATGAAACAAGTAGCGGGTAAATTAAAATTGGAACTTGCTCAATTTGCAGAATTGGAAGCTTTTGCACAATTTGCTTCAGATCTTGATAAAGCGACGCAAAATCAATTAGCTAGAGGTCAACGATTACGTGAATTATTGAAACAATCTCAATCTGCACCACTTAGTGTGGAGGAACAGGTAGCAACTATTTACACTGGAGTTAATGGGTATTTGGATGTACCAGAAACAGGACAAGTAAAAAAATTTCTTGTTCAATTACGGGAGTATTTAACGACAAACAAACCACAATTTGTAGAAATTATTCGTTCTACGAAAGTGTTCACGGAACAAGCAGAAAAGATTTTGGAAGAAACTATTAAAGAATATATTGAACTTTTCTCATTCCAAGAAGGAAAATAAAATGAAAAAAATGTTTTAATCACGTCCAATAGGATTCGAACCTATACTGGAGGTTTAGAAGACCTCTATCCTATCCTTTAGACGATGGACGCTATTATGAATCTAGAAATTAGAAACATAGAAAAAACTAATCAAGTTTTTTCTATGTTTCTAATTTCTAGATTCGAGATAAGCGGGTAGCGGGAATCGAACCCGCATCATTAGCTTGGAAGGCTAAGGGTTATAGTCGACGTTTTCCGTGTATATAAAACGTCTCTACTCCAGAACCGAACATGCAAATTTATTTGCATTCGGCTCCTTTATAATTTCTAACTAAATCGAAAAATGGTTACCTAATTACAAAAATATATTTATAACATCTATGTTAGTTTATTCTTACTGATTTAACCATTGCGGTCAAAAAAATACTTTATTAGATGATCCTATCAAAAAGATAAATAGTCTGGTTACCAAAAAAGGAAACTATAAAACTTTTTGATTACTTCGTTTCTCATTTAAATGAAAAAATATCTTTGGGAAAACGTATTTCACCGAGTTAATGGATAAAAATGCTTATATCTTTAGCAAACTAAAGATATTTAGTTTCTATATAACATAGCACCACTTTGTTATTTCACAATGGGTGGTTTAGTTCCGATGAAATTTTCGCCTTGAAATTTTTTTCCATAGATTTTTTGATTTTAAATATTTGCTTCTTCAATAATTGAAAAATTATGAAGGAATAAGTCTTTTCCACTATTGCAATAATAGGAGAGAGTCGAATCTCTCTTAGAAATGAGATTCAAAAAAATGTAAAAGACTTTATGATCCCTTGACTTTTTTGAAAAACGAATCACACTTTTACCACTAAACTATACCCGCTATCAAACGACAATAACATTTTATCTGCATTTATAATCGTTTTCAATTCCATCCCCGAAATTTCATCAATTCAAAAAAATTTTGGATTCTTCTCGGAGATGGAAAAAATAGAATTATAAATTACCTTTACGAGCTGCTAATAAAGCGATAACTAACGGACCTGACGCAACGATTAAAGCTAAAACAGTAAGTTGGGCAATAACTTCTAAATTCATTTTGATTCAACTTTTCCTTTTTATAATTTCAACAAATTGTATTCGAAAAGATATAGCGATATAAAACTGAAATCGATACAATATTAACGAGTCTATTATATAATAAAAAATCAATTAAAAATTGAACGAAGTAAAAATTTTATTTATGTATATATATTTTTTCCTCAATTTCTAAATAGTTCGGGAGAATAAAAAGTAATGGCTCCTATTTCAGATAATCAAATTATTGTAATTCTTTTAAGTGCTTTTGTAACAGGAATTTTGGCATTAAGATTGGGTAAAGAATTATATCAATAAATTATTCTCTAGACTTTATGAGGCCCAGCCAATTTGCAATTGGCTAGGCCTATCTTAAGATTAAACTAGTCCAATAATTCGATAGAATTTGAGCGACCAAACAAATATTAAAAAGTAAATCCAAGTTTTATTGCACAGATATTTTCGTCATATATTGCAATAAATCCATTATCATCGAAATATTCGTATACGGTGATTGCAAATCGGACGAAATATCAATACAATATATTATACTTTTTAAGAGTTACATACTTTTTCTATTTTCTCCGTCGTCGACTTAAATAAAAAATTGTTTAGTTCGGAGAGATGGCCGAGTGGACGAAAGCGGCGGATTGCTAATCCGTTGTACAATCTATTTGTACCGAGGGTTCGAATCCCTCTCTCTCCCTTTATGAATAGAGAATAAATATTTTTTACTCTTTACGTCCAGGATTACGCCCAGGATCGTTAGACAAGAATCCGAAAACGGAGGGAGAAACGGAAAATATAACTACTGTATAAACAAATAGCTTAAGGGTAAGCATGACGTAATCTCCGGGGTCATTACTAGAAATGGAATGGAATAAATTACAAATTGAAATATTTATTTGAATTTCCACGGAGAAAAAGGGAATTGAACCCCCGTTAGCCCAAATTATTAAGCTAAAACAATTGTCGAAACTGTCACAATTAACCACTCTGCCATTTCTCCAATTAAATTGAATTTTATATTTAGAAGAAATTTTTAAATTTGAATGATTTTCGCACAAATCCCCACTTTGACGGGATTTGTACGAAAACCGTTCAAATAATTAGCTGAATTTATCGAAAACTTACAGAAGCTTGCCAAACAAAAGCTAGGAGAAAAAAGAACAAAGGTATTATTGGCATGACATCTACGATTGGATCGAAAATAGCATAAGCTTCGGGTAATTTAGCAAAAATACCGAGACTAGTCAAATGGGACCCTGTTTCTAAATAAATATTAAACATAACTAAGATTTTAATTCCCAATATTATTACGAGAGTGAAATAGAAGATAAATGACAAAACTACTAACTATATCTTACTACAAGTTCTTTCAGCTTCAAAGTAGTTACAAATTTTTTTTAATTGTGTCAGTATATTCAGTAAATATAATGATTGACAGAGATAAAAAATAATGTTTTACTTAAATGAGTAATTCCGAAGAAGGAGAAGAAGTTAATGGGGCGTAGCCAAGTGGTAAGGCAGCGGGTTTTGATCCCGTCATTCAGAGGTTCGAATCCTTTCGTCCCAGAAATCAATATTAAGTAAATTTTCCAACATTGAAAAAGATAATTATCTGGTATAATATGTGTATATTTTTTCCCATCTATTCATACACTTCGAAATGGAAAAAACAGATTATTGAAAAAAAGAGATTTTTATTTATGAAATTAGCTTATTGGATGTATGCGGGGCCAGCCCATATAGGAACTTTAAGGGTAGCTAGTTCTTTCAAAAATGTACATGCTATTATGCATGCTCCTCTAGGAGATGACTATTTCAATGTTATGCGTTCTATGTTAGAACGAGAAAGAGATTTCACTCCTGTGACTGCTAGTATTGTGGATCGTCATGTATTGGCCCGTGGATCTCAGGAAAAAGTAGTAGATAATATTTCTCGGAAAGATAAACAAGAACGTCCCAATTTGATTGTCTTAACGCCAACGTGTACTTCGAGTATTTTGCAAGAAGATTTGCAGAATTTTGTTGACAGAGCTTCAACGATTTCCGATTCCGATGTGATACTTGCGGATGTTAATCATTATCGAGTTAATGAAATTCAAGCGGCTGATAGAACATTGGAACAAGTTGTAAGATATTATTTGGAGAAAGCTCGTCGACAAGGCAATTTGAATTTATCTTTGACAGATAAACCATCAGCAAATATAATAGGTATTTTTACATTAGGTTTCCATAATCAACATGATTGTCGTGAATTAAAACGTTTATTAAAAGATTTGGGAATTGAAATAAATCAAGTAATTCCCGAAGGAGGGTTGGTAGAAAATCTTCATCAATTACCAAAAGCTTGGTTTAATTTAGTACCTTATCGTGAAGTTGGATTAATGACAGCAAAATATTTGGAAAAAGAATTTGGAATGTCTTACATATCGACAACTCCTATGGGGGTTGTCGATATTGCTAATTGCATTCGACAAATAGAAGAACGAATTAATCTATTATCACCTATCTCATTAAATGGGGAAGTTAATTATGAACCATATATAGATGAACAAACTAGATTTATTTCTCAAGCTGCTTGGTTTTCGCGATCTATAGATTGTCAGAATTTAACGGGCAAAAAAGCAGTAGTTTTTGGTGATGCAACCCATGCTGCTTCGATTACGAAAATTCTTGCTTGTGAGATGGGAATTCGTGTGAGTTGTGCAGGTACTTATTGCAAACATGATGGAGAATGGTTCAAAGAACAAGTTCAAAATTTTTGTGATGAGATACTTGTAACTGATGATCATACAGAAGTGGGTGATATGATTGCGCGTATAGAACCTTCAGCTATTTTTGGGACCCAAATGGAACGTCATATCGGTAAACGTCTCGATATTCCCTGTGGAGTTATTTCCTCCCCAGTTCATATTCAAAATTTTACACTGGGTTATCGACCTTTCCTAGGTTATGAAGGTACTAATCAAGTTGCAGATTTAGTTTATAATTCATTTACTTTAGGAATGGAAGATCATCTTTTAGAAATTTTTGGTGGTCATGATACTAAAGAAGTTATTACTAAATCTTTATCCACAGATACAGATTTAACTTGGAATTCAGAGAGTCAATTGGAATTGAATAAAATTCCAGGTTTTGTGAGAGGTAAGATAAAAAGGAATACAGAAAAATTTGCCCGACAAAATGGTGTTACCGAAATTACAGTAGAAATTATGTATGCAGCTAAAGAAGCATTAAATGCTTAACAGAGTTTTAATCTTCTTATTGACAAACAATAAAGGTTGCTAATTAAAAGAAATTCTATTTGTGAAATTTACCAGAAAAATAAATTAATGATATATTTGAAATTTTCGAAAATACTTAGAAAAACACTTAAATAAAATTTATAAACATATAATTATGAATCCCTTTCTTGGTTCTATACAATTACTTTTTTATTATCCAGTTCTATCTTTTTCCCCATATTCATATTTAGTTATTCTCATACCAAAAATAAATGCTTTAAATATAAATAACATCTATTCACAATTTATCTCAAAATTCGTAGGAAATAGGGAAAAATAATTTATAATGGAGTTTTGTATAGATTTTTGAACTAATATTCAATTTGTCAATTTATATTTATGAATTACAATGAATACATTCATTGTAATTCATAAATATAAATTGACAAATTGAATTAGCGTCTATATAATTCATAGTGTTTATTCAATTGATTATAATATCTACATGATTTTATGATTTATTATCTGAATTCGATAAAAGTAAGGGGGTTGCTAACTCAATGGTAGAGTACTCGGCTTTTAAGTGCGACTTGGATTTTTTTGCACATTTAGATAAAGTCACAAATTCATCCAAACCTTTGACAAGGTTTGCAATATCACGACTGATCTTAGAAGGAAACTTTTTGGAGAAAATAGCATGTCGTTTAGTTTTCCAGCTAATTGGAGTTAATGGATAAAGCTTAATTGCTTAAATCATAGGTAAATAAAGAACCAGCTTCTGTTTCAGAATGTTGTATCGAAACATTTCCTTTATACAATTTAATAAAGTTGTTAAAAGCTTTTTTATATAGTCAATTTATGAGGAAAAAAATTCTAACATTTCAAAATATTGGAATTTTGACCCATAGTGAATCCTAAATACTCGAACTAATGTGTATAAATAACCAGCATACTGGCTAATTTAAACTTTCTATCAATTATTAAGTCAGGAGAACAATCTTTGTAAGGCGGAAAATATTTTGGATTCCGAACAGATTGAATATCATGTATTATATTTACCATCTCCCATTCCAACAAAAGAATTTATATGAGTACCATAGCTAAGGTTTCTACTACAAGGGAGCTCGAAAAAATTAAAAAAAAAAATTTGTGGAAACAATGTTTTTTATATCCAATTTTATTCCAAGAAGATTTTTACGGAATTGCATATAATCGTTTCATAGATGATACAAGGTATCGAAAACATAATATTTATGCTTCTAATAACGAATTAAATTTTTTAACGTTAAAACGTTTGATTCAAAGATTACGTCAATCAAACTGTTCTTGGATTGGTTCTGAGAAATTTATTAATAAATTTCAAGTTGTTCAAGAAATTCTAATAATCGTTTTTAATTTCATTTTAAATCTTAGATCGGAATCATTTATAGAAAAAACGAATGAATGGAATAGTAATCAATCCATACATTCTATATTTTCCTTCATGGAAGAAAATTTTTACAACTCTACAAGTTGCTTAGATATTGCAATACCATATTCTTTTCATCCAGAAATTTTGATTCGAATTTTTCGTCAAGATATTTCAGATATTTCATTTCTACATTTTTTAAGATTATTACTTCATCAAAATGAAAAGAGAGTTATTTTGACTCCACAATTTTTTTTACGGAAAAATCAATTTTATACTTTATTGTGGAATTTCAAACTTCAGAAATTTGAGTATTCTTTGATTCATATATGGAAACAAATTTATAATTTTCAATCTACTTTTTTTTGGTGTTTCATCAATCAAACTAATTCCCTTCAAAAAATTGGATATATATCAGAACAATCAGATTTTGTACCTGCTAATAAGAATATTCAAAAAAATCTTTCAATTCATTATGCAAGATATCAGAATAATTCGGTTGTAGGTGCAGATAGACAGAACACTTTATTTATAAAAAACTGGAATCTTTTCTTCATCATTTTTTGGGAAAAATATTATCATTTATGGTTCGAACCTTATAGAGTAAGTATCAAAGATTTATCCAAAAATCATCTCTGTTTTTTGGGATACTTTTTTCGCATTAGAGACAAATCTAATTTGATGCAGATTCAATTAGTCAATAATTTGATTGACACAAATTTAGTTACCAAAGAATTTTGTATTATTATTCCCATTGTACCCTTAATCAAATTTTTAGCTAAAGAAAAATTTTGTGATACTAACGGAAGGCCTATTTGCAGAGTATCTTGGACAACGTTAACAGATCATGAAATTTTTAGACGATTCGATCAAATAATTAAAAATATTTTTTGTTATTACAGTGGGTGCGTTGAGAAAAAAGGTTTATATCAATTACAATATATTCTTCGATTCTCTTGCGCTAAAACCTTAGCATGTAAACATAAAAGTACTATACGTACCGTATGGAAAAAATATGGCTCAAATTTTGTTGCAAATTCAGTTTATCTGAAAAAACCACATTCCAATTCGTGGCATCTTTACGAAAAAAAAAATTGGTATTTGAATATTATTGAGATAAATTATTTTGCTCATCTTTCACATAAATTGAAAAATGTACGGGATTACAGGGGATAAATGAAATACATGTAGAAAGCCGTATGCAATTAAAATTGCAAGTACGGTTTGGGAAGAGATTTTCACCAATAATAAAAAATGAATAAATCTACTTCATCCGACTAGTTCCGGGTTCGATCCCCGGGCAACCCAGATCAAAGACTTTTTTATTCAATAATTTAATATCAGTTGACATAATAATTCAATGTGTGTAATACTATATTTAACAAGTTAAATTATTTGGGAAATTTCTTATTACTTTAAAAACCAAGTTTTACCATGACTGCAACTTTAGAAAGACGCGAAAGCGCAAGCATTTGGGGTCGCTTCTGCGATTGGATTACTAGCACTGAAAATCGTTTATATATTGGATGGTTTGGTGTATCGATGATTCCTACTTTATTAACAGCAACTTCTGTATTTATTATCGCTTTTATCGCAGCTCCTCCTGTAGATATCGATGGTATCCGTGAACCTGTATCTGGATCTCTTTTATATGGAAATAATATCATTTCTGGTGCTATTATCCCTACATCTGCAGCTATTGGTTTACATTTCTATCCTATTTGGGAAGCAGCTTCTGTAGACGAATGGTTATACAATGGTGGTCCTTACGAACTTATCGTTCTTCATTTCCTACTTGGTGTAGCTTGCTACATGGGTCGTGAATGGGAACTTAGTTTCCGTTTGGGTATGCGCCCTTGGATCGCTGTTGCATACTCAGCACCTGTTGCTGCTGCTACCGCAGTTTTCTTAATTTATCCTATTGGTCAAGGAAGCTTTTCTGACGGTATGCCTTTAGGTATTTCTGGTACTTTCAATTTCATGATTGTATTCCAAGCTGAACATAACATCCTTATGCATCCATTCCATATGTTAGGTGTTGTTGGTGTATTCGGCGGCTCTCTATTTAGTGCTATGCATGGTTCTTTGGTAACTTCTAGTTTGATCAGAGAAACTACTGAAAATGAATCTGCTAACGCAGGTTATAAATTTGGTCAAGAAGAAGAAACTTATAACATTGTTGCAGCTCACGGTTATTTTGGTAGATTAATCTTCCAATACGCAAGTTTCAACAACTCTCGTTCATTACATTTCTTCTTAGCTGCTTGGCCTGTTGTAGGTATTTGGTTTACTGCTTTAGGTATTAGCACTATGGCATTTAACTTAAATGGTTTCAATTTCAACCAATCCGTAGTTGATAGTCAAGGTCGTGTTATTAACACTTGGGCTGATATTATCAACCGTGCTAACCTTGGTATGGAAGTTATGCATGAACGTAACGCTCACAACTTCCCTCTAGATTTAGCTGCTATTGAAGCTCCTGTTACTAATGGTTAATATCTTAAAGTAGACTTGAACCTTATAGAAACTTAAAATGTTCAAAAGGGGGGAGAGAAAACTAAATAAATAATGATCCTCAGAAATAAAATTTTGAGGATCATTATTTGAATGAGGAATATGCAGGGCGGACGTAGCCAAGTGGATTAAGGCAGTGGATTGTGGATCCTCCATTCGCGGGTTCAATTCCCGTCGTTCGCCCAAAAATTTTAGTATCATACGATTGGTTCAATTTTTAAAACATCTAATAAATGATTTTTTCTTGTTGGGGGGAAGCAAGGGATATAGTATAATATCCACTAATTCTATAATCGAAAGATTCACGAAACTACAATAGTTATTATTGCCCGAACTTACATTCGTTACCGGTTCGATTTCCTGTGGGGAAATTACGTCAGTATATCGGAAGCGAAAAACACATATGGGAATAAAAGGAAAATATTAAGCTTTCAAGACATTTTTAGGCTCACCCACTATAAAATTTCTTTCTATTAAACTCAGATATGACGTTAAAACTAATCTAACAATTAAAATTGTTCAAAAAAAGTATGATTAAAGTTTGAGTTAGTGGATGTTTAATCCAAGCTTGGCATTACCTAAGTAATGCTCCCATGTTACAATTCCCTTTTGCAGATATGATGAAATAGGTTAAGCTAGTTTATTCCATAAGTTAATTTTTTTAACAGCACTTGGAATGAGATAATAAGAAAACAGTTACAGTCTTCGATTATGAGGATAATGTGAAAGAAATATAGAAATACTTTTTTCATCGATTGACGCAAGCTTTTCTTTATGGCATTATCGAAGTAACACATAAGTAAAAACAAATTATTAGGAAAATAAAGAGATTTTATGTAAAATTGGTCCCGATAGAATAGAAACGTTATAAAATATTTTTGGAGATACAAAAATATTTTTTTCAATTTCTCGAAAATATTTTGAAGTATTTTGAATAAAAAACCTATTTGTTCGAAAAATTCAATAAAGAAATATATTTATTAGTCAAATCTTATGTAACTGTTGCAAAACAATGAAACAAAAATTACCGGAAAAAAAATCTTCATATAAAAACTTATATTTGGGTGAAATAAAAAAAACTAGGATTTTATCAACTTCATGGGTAAAACGCAGTTTACTCGGGTTGTTAATCGCAAAATTAAAAAAAAAAAAAAAAATTATTAATTCATTGAATTTTCGAATGATTACTTTATCAATTGATTTACGTAATTTGAAAAAGAATGATGATTTCATATTAAATAGTCTAATGCTGTTTACATTACCCATGTTTATTTCGATATATAGCCTAAATACTACAAACATAGTTGAGATAAATAATTTTAGTTTAGCAAAAGTTCGACGGAAAGACTATAATGGAAAAAATTATATGGGTATTTATAAAAAATCCTTCAGAAATTTTAACAAAAACTTCAATATTTTTTTACCCAATGTTTTTGAGAAAAGAAAATTGTCGAGACATGAATTTAGTTTTGATATTATCAGGCGTCTAAACGCTCAAAAATTTGTCGAGGAGGAAAAAAATGATCCGTTTGAACAGGGAAAAGATAAGTTCATTTATGAATTAAATCTCCATTTCTTTTACAAAGAAATGAAAAATGACGATTTTTTTTTTCTGGGAAAAGAAATTCTTCAAAACTTAGAAAGTTCGGGGGAATCTAATGAAATTTTAGTTAAATCTTCTTTTTTTTTTAGAGAAAAAAGACATTTATACTTTCCAAACTATATGAAAATTTATCTATGGCAATTATTCACAAATAATTATCGTTATTGGGAAAAATTTGAACCAGAAACTTTTTTGGGAAAAAATACAAAATATTTTTCGGATCAACTTAATAGTCCCAAATTATATCTAAACTTAGAAAATATTATATCAAATGCAGTATATAAATTTTCTAGGCATCTTAGATATGAAGTAAAAAAATCTAATATTCAAATAAGAAATGAAGATTTGTTGAATAATCAAATGAGTAAGAATTTTCATATTCTTGATTATCCTTCTAGGATTAATAAGAACGTAAAAAAAAATTTCCAATTTTTTACTTTTAGTAATCTCAATCAATTTTATAATTTGCATATTGATAATAATAATTTGAAATGGATAACAAAAATTCTATATTCGAAGGATAAGTCAAGTCCAAAACCTATATTTATAAAACGAAAATTTTTTAAAAAAATTTTATCTTCATTAAGAAATAAACCAAACTCATTTTTTGATTCTTTGAAAGAACCTTCCGAAAGTCAATATATTATAAATATAAATAATTTATTTTCACAGCCGAAAACAAAAAATAGTAATCCCATCTTTTTCGAACCATTATTAATAGATGAATTTAAACAAGAACTTGCTTCAGGGAAAAAAAACAGTAAGATTTTCCGAAATCTTGGGATAATTCGTCAGTTAAAAAATAATATAGAATTCGACGATATTGAAATAATATCGTGGAAAACTCGGAAATATCATTCAAATTTTTTGTTAAATTGCTCTTTTCCCTTTAACCGCGCATATAATATAATTAGCCAAAATGATTCTTTGAGCGAAAAAATGGGATATACGGCAAGAAAAAAATCCAATGGATTTTTGCTAGGAGTTTCCAATCTATTCCCGTCATTTTCCGAATCTAAAAAAACAATTTCATTGAGAAATTTTATTGATTTGAAAGAACATCTAATAATAAAAACTAAACAATTAGATATAGTAGTGGATCAGTCGAATGAAATTAAAGATCAAAATTTTCTTAATAAAATATTATTAGTATTTCGAGGGACTAACAGTACTTATAATGATAGAAATAAATTTATAAAACACGATTTATTATTTAAAAGTTCCATATATATGAATTCTCATAAATACTGTAGTAAATTTTTGAATAATTCATTTTTAAAACTTTTTTATTCCGAAGTGATTTACAAAAAGAACATATTTAATAAATGCTCGATACTTTGGAAAACAAGGTTTCAGCGGAGTTTTCTTTGTAATATCAGAAATAAAAAGTATGAAAATTTAAGTTTTGACGTTTATTATTGGCTATATGAAATGAGAAATTCCTCAAAGAAAATGGTTCCTTTTCATTTTCTTATAAATTTGAAATTGAAAAAATCTTTTGAAAGTTCCGAATCGAAAAATATTAATCAAATTTATAAGAATATTTCCAATATTGATGTTGAACCAAAAAATATTTTGAATCAAATTTTAATAGAAAATTCTCACTTGATTGAGAAAAATATGAATAATTTGCTTGCTGATCCACTCATTAATAAAGCAAATAATCAAATTATAGTTTATTCCCTATTAACAACATTTTTGACTAAAAATACTATTTTGTTAGACGGGATTAAAAATGAAAATTTATTTGTCAATGGTAATAATTATTTTCTAAATTTTGAACTAAATTTAAAAAATAATTTGCTATTCTATTCGGAGAAAGATACTATGGAAAATCATAGTATTATATATTTACAGTTTCTAAAGAATTTTTTTAAATATGAAAAATTCAATCAAAATTTAATTGAGAAAGAAATTTATCAACTTTTTCAATTAAAATTAACTAATAAATTTGATAACACAAACTTTGTATCTTTTTCTGATCTCTGCAAGAAAATATCAAAAAAATTGAAATTATCTTTCTCGACAAAGTCAAAAATATATTTATCAAAACAAGAAAAAAATAAAATTTCAATTAAAGTTTCAAAAGAATTAGAAACTAATGGAATTAGTAAACACATGTTATCAAATCTAAATAATGTAAAAATTGGAAATTATTACAATATATTACGATATGAATCGTTGACGAAAAAGATAACGAGAAACAGTTTACTTTTTCAATTTATTAGTAAAATTTTTTTATCGCCAACACTAAAATATTCAAAATTAAATAATTTTGAACCTAAGGTTCGGAAAAGGAAATTGATTCATATAGATAAAGTTTTTAAGAAATTTAATCCAATTGAGATTCTCGATTTTTTCGAAGGATATCTTCCAGTCAAAGATTTTAATTATACATTTTGGTTTTTTACATGGGAATGGTGGGAATATAGTGTTCGGTTATTTACAGAAAGTTTGGAGAAGGTTTTTCTAATAATTGGTTCGTATTTCACGTATTCGAAAAATGAAGCTATTAGACTTATACAAAACAATTTTGCAAATTTCTACGAAAATAAAAGAAATTTATACATTTTTAATTCAAAATGGAACTCACGTTTCTTTTCCGATTATAAGGGAAAAACAATATTAAATTTTTTATGGTCAGATTATCAAGTAATCCATAATTTAAATAATTTAAATTGGGCCATTTTCAGTTTAATTTTTTTCGTTTTGCTATTCTATCAAAATTACTTTTCTATTTTTATAGGTTCCGACTCTATTAATTTATGGACACATTTCGAAAACATTAAATATTTAACAGATACCTCACGAGCTTCGTATTTTCTTGAATTATTGCATCGGAATAAGATGCAATTGACCAAAACAGAAAATTTTTTTATTTATTTCGTTGATAATTTAAAGCATTATACACGAAACATCCGTTTCTATTTAGTAACGAAAAAAAAATTGAATAAATGGTTACTAACTAATAAAAGCTTAGACCTTTCTCGTCGAAAACGAAATTTATTAGTTCAATCTTTAATTACATCTACACGAATAAAAGAATATGGATTTCAATTCTACTCGCAACCAAAAATATTAAATAATCCATTATTTGGATACAATAGAAACTCTCAACAGGGACTTACTTATTTTCGATATGTAAGCCGAATGTTTAAAAAAAAATTGGTTAATTATTCACTACATCTAGCAGATAAATGGATTTTTTTTGCTTCTTTGCAAAAAATTATTTCTTCGCAAACCTTGCAGCAAACAAAGAATTTTAATCCGAGGTTTCAGAAGATACCGTTACCACTTCAGTTAGGATTGTCTTGTTCAAAAGGAATTTTATTGATAGGTCCTATAGAAAGCGGACGTTCATATTTAATGAAAAATTTAGCAGCTGAGTCTTCCGTTCCCTTATTTGGAATATCCATAAATAAACTTATGTATAATAAACCTGACGTTATAACAGAAAGTTGGATGAATATTTTAATAGAAAGTTTGCGTAGATTAAATCTTATTTTGGATCTTGCAAAGGGAATGTCACCCTGTATAATCTGGATACGAAATATACATCAATTAGATGTTAATCGTTCAACCCAAAATATTGAATCAGATCCAACGTTTTTACTAGGGATTTTACTAAAGCATTTTCAAACAGATTCTTTGAAAATTCGAGCAAAAAATAATATCATTATGATTGGTTCAACTCATCTTCCGAAAAAAGTGGATCCCTCATTGATTTCACCTGATCGGTTGGATAGGGTATTAAATATTCGATTATTAAATACTTATCAGCGTAAAAACCAATTTCCTAGTTTATTAAATAGAAATAATCTTCAATTAAAGAAAAATTTGTTATATTTTAATGAGTTTGGGCCTAGGACAATGGGATATAATATACGAGATTTAGCAGCTCTTACTAATGAAATTTCATTAATAAGTCTTACAAAAAATACATCATTTGTTTACGATGATATAATAAAATTAGCTTTTAATAGACAAATTCTTGGCTTTAGCCATACAAATAATAAACCCAATTATCAGCAGAATCTGAAAGTCTTACTTTATAAGATAGGAAGAGCGATTATACAAAATATTCTTTTACACGGTTTTGCTACAAATCCCCTAAATATTAGTAATTATTTATGGAAAAGAAAGTTTTACTATTTGTCTAAATGGTATTTAGAACCTTCTATGGATGATTCTATAATAAAAGAATCTACAATTTTAGTTCATGTATTAAGTTGCTTAGCTGGAATAGCTGCTCGAGATTCTTGGTTTTTATTAGAAAAAGACGTTAATAAATCTATTTCTCTTGATAAATCAATTGAAAATGATTTAGATTTAGCTTATAGCATTTTAGAAACGTTTTCGAGTGATTTCCCTTCGTTAGAAACGTGTGAAAATCAATTTTTTGATAGTAGGAGGAAAAAACCACATATACTTTTAACAAAAAATTTTTCAAATATTATGCATAACGGAATATTTGCTATAGCCAATAAAAGTATTGGAAATACCCGGAATGATTCACAAGATGAATATTTACTAGTTGGAAATAAAACTATTAATAGAATAATTAGCGAATTTAATAATACTGCATGGTCACCTAGATTTTGGCGATTAAATTTTTGTCGTAGTCACCTATTTAATTGGATAAAAAGACCCACTGATTTTGAATTTTTCCACACTTTTGGATTTTCAAAGAAAAAGAATTTTGAAAAAGAAAATCGTGAAGATCAACTTATAGGTAGAAGAAAGGAACAACTTTTTTATGAAAGAATCTTACCCAGAGTAAGAAAACGAAATGTAGAAGAATTAGAATCTCAATTTGAAAATATTCTTTTGGAAGAACAATTTGAAATACTGGGATTTTTCAATTCGGCAACACAATATCAGATGGAATATCAATTAAATAATAAACCAAGATTATTTATTGGAAAACGTGTTCTTTGGGATCCTATAGGTTCATTCCCTAAACTTCGTCATTTTGTTTTTTCAAGTCGAGAGTTTTTTGTTGATGAAGAGATGTTGCGAAGACTTTACATAACTTATGGAGTTAGAAGAGAACGAGAAAGATCCCTTTCAAGTCATAGAATTAAACGATTTTTTGTTGGTCGCGGATATAATAAAGATTTAATTAATAAACTGTCAGTTCGTTGGTGGAATCAATTACCTATTGATCAAAAACAAAATATTTATACGTTAAAGCGAATAGAAAAAATAGGAATTCGATTAAAACGTCCTCAGATTTTTACTCCAGTTTATTTGTATCAACGTTGGTTAATTGAAAATATACCAGGAAAATTTTCGCGTCTCGATCTATTAACTCATCGAGATAGATGGATTAAAATGAATACAATATTGTTGAATGATTCTTTCACATACAACATCCTTTTGGAAAGTTATAAATATTTATTCGAATTTTTTTCATCTAACAAAATATTATTAGATCAAATCACTAAAACATTATTGAAGAAAAAATGGATGTTCCAAAATGAAATTGTAAGTATCATTTATAGTATGAAAAAATAGTGAATTTTTCATAAAGGAAAGATATACCTAGTTATAACAAGGGTTTTATCCAAATATGGAGTTGGGAATATAGAGTCGGGATTGACGGGGCTCGAACCCGCAACTTCCGTCTTGACAGGGCGGTACTCTAACCTATTGAACTACAATCCCATTTATTCAACTTATTAATCAGTTACGTGCATTTTTCATAGTATTGGCCTGTGCATAGGAACATTCCATCAATGCGTAGAAAATAACTCAATTTTTTATTTGTATATTGAGTTATTCTCTACGGAATCCTATTAGGATATGATGAGTAAATTTTGGGCCGAGCTGGATTTGAACCAGCGTAGGCAGTGCCAGCGGATTTACAGTCCGTCCCCATTAACCACTCGAGCATCGACCCAGATAAAAATTTCGTTTCTATTCAAAATTTCAAGGAATAATTCTTAATAATGCAAAAGAGGCTTTCATTACCCCCAGGGGAATTCGAATCCCCGTCGCCTCCTTGAAAGAGAGATGTCCTGGGCCACTAGACGATGGGGGCTTATCCTAATTTTATCTTACTTAATTTATTAGTTACTGTCAATAGATTTTCTGTAATCCAAATCTAAAGATTTTTACTCCGAATTGATATTCTGTTTATCAAATAAGATTAAAACTCTTAGGTATTCATTTTCACAACATCAAATTTCAATTTTTAGTTTATTACAAATAAATAGAGACATCTTTTCACATGATAGGTAAATTTCCAATATTTCAATACGATATTGAAACAACAGTTTAGCCTTTCAACATTAGAGAATTTTCGACCATATAATTATAATATAATATTTCACTACCCTTCAAACAGATGTCCCCATGATCACACTTTCAATAAAAAAATATTATTTAGACTTCAGCTAGGTAAATTTTCGTTTCGGGAAATAGGCAATAAAATAAATAATTTGTTGGTTTACGAGAATAGTTTCGTTACTCAATCTAATTTTCTTTTGTTTGATAAATTTTTTAGTGCATTACTAAGTGACGTCGACATTTAATAAAATTAACGATATTTGCGAGATAACGAGATAAATACGATTATGACTACTCATGATCTCGTTTCAACGGCTGACAAAATAGTTAAGTTATTTTCGGGCAGGATAGTCTTGTGTAATAAGAAAAACGTAAAAAACTTTATAATCAACTGGTGAAAAAATTTCGTTGGCTTAAAGCAATTTAAAAACTTCAGCTACTGATTCGAACAAGCTTACCCTTGGTCAACGACTCAGAAAAGTACTTTTATAATTTTATAGAAATTGACAATACTATAATTGGCACATATATATGTATATGTATATATTACATCATAGTTTCGTCTTCCAACTACTGCCCTTTTAACTCAGCGGTAGAGTAACGCCATGGTAAGGCGTAAGTCATCGGTTCGAATCTGGTAAGGGGCTTTCAATTATTCCAGAGTCTATTTTAAATAACAATTCAAAATTTCTTATTAATAATATTAAGTAATATAAGTTAACTTAAGTTTTGATCCATTAGCTAAATTAGCTATTCTAATATTAATTTATTCATATGTGAAAAATATATGTAGTGCACACTTCCTCGGGGAATAATATAAATATTAAGTATAGTTTGTTAAAAAAATTTTTATTTCCCAAATTTCATTAATTAAAATTTGTAACTTTTGCTTTTATCCTTATCGTGATAAAATATAATTATACCTTTTTCGGTTTAGTTAATTTTAATACTGCTACTACCTATTTATGTTCAGTTTTTTTATATGCCTCTCTTTCAACAATTAAAATATGAATTCATAGAAAAAATTTTTTTAATTGGAAATATTGAAAAAGAAGAATAAAATTAGTCGGAGATTTTTGGATAGAAGATACATATAAAGAATTGTAAAAAACAAAGAAAAGAAAAGTTTACCTACTTTTGGATTTATTCGATTATTCAATTCGGAGAGAAAAGTATTATAGGTATATATTTATACGTTAATGTTTTCCTCCTCCAGGTACTTAGAAATAATTGAAGTAACTTAACAGGAGAATCATTATGACTATAGCTATTGGAAAGTCTTCCAAAGAACCAAAAGGTTTATTTGATAGCATGGATGACTGGCTAAGAAGAGACCGTTTCGTATTTGTAGGTTGGTCCGGTCTATTGCTTTTTCCTTGTGCGTATTTTTCTCTGGGCGGATGGTTCACAGGTACAACTTTTGTAACTTCATGGTATACTCATGGATTGGCTAGTTCGTATTTAGAAGGATGTAACTTTTTAACTGCGGCTGTTTCAACTCCAGCTAATAGTTTAGCACATTCTTTACTGTTATTGTGGGGACCAGAAGCACAGGGAGATTTTACACGTTGGTGCCAGTTAGGTGGTTTATGGACTTTTGTAGCTCTTCATGGCTCGTTTGGTTTAATAGGTTTCATGTTACGTCAATTTGAACTTGCACGTTCTGTTCAACTACGTCCTTATAATGCAATTGCATTCTCTGGTCCAATAGCAGTTTTTGTTTCTGTTTTTTCGATTTACCCATTAGGTCAATCTGGTTGGTTTTTCGCACCCAGTTTTGGTGTTGCTGCAATTTTCAGATTCATACTTTTTTTCCAAGGTTTTCATAATTGGACATTGAATCCATTTCATATGATGGGAGTTGCTGGAGTTTTAGGCGCAGCTCTTTTATGTGCTATTCATGGTGCAACCGTTGAAAATACTTTATTCGAGGATGGTGATGGCGCAAATACATTCCGTGCTTTCAACCCGACTCAATCGGAAGAAACATATTCTATGGTTACTGCGAATAGATTTTGGTCCCAAATTTTTGGTGTTGCTTTCTCCAATAAACGCTGGTTACATTTCTTTATGTTATTTGTACCAGTAACAGGTTTATGGATGAGTGCTATTGGTGTTGTTGGGTTAGCATTAAATTTACGTGCATACGATTTTGTTTCTCAAGAAATTCGTGCAGCAGAAGACCCTGAATTTGAAACTTTTTATACCAAAAATATTTTATTGAACGAAGGTATTCGAGCTTGGATGGCAGCTCAAGATCAGCCTCATGAAAACCTTGTATTCCCCGAGGAGGTTTTACCACGTGGAAACGCTCTTTAACGGAACTTTAGCTTTAGGTGGTCGCGATCAAGAAACCACAGGTTTTGCTTGGTGGGCTGGCAACGCTAGACTTATTAATTTATCTGGTAAATTACTTGGTGCTCACGTTGCTCATGCTGGATTAATTGTTTTCTGGGCTGGTGCAATGAATCTTTTTGAAGTAGCACATTTTGTTCCGGAAAAACCTATGTATGAACAAGGGTTAATTTTACTTCCTCATTTAGCAACCTTAGGTTGGGGAGTAGGCCCTGGTGGAGAGATTGTAGATACTTTTCCGTATTTTGTATCTGGAGTTCTTCATTTAATATCGTCTGCTGTTTCAGGTTTTGGAGGAATTTACCATGCATTGATTGGACCAGAAACTTTGGAAGAATCTTTTCCTTTTTTTGGTTACGTGTGGAAAGATAAAAATAAAATGACAACTATTTTGGGAATTCACTTAATCTTATTAGGTGCTGGGGCTTTCCTCTTGGTATTCAAAGCTTTATATTTCGGAGGTATATATGATACCTGGGCTCCCGGTGGTGGTGATGTGCGAAAAATAACTAATCTAACCCTTAGTCCAAGTGTAATATTTGGTTATTTACTCAAGTCCCCCTTTGGGGGAGAAGGGTGGATAGTTAGTGTGGACAATCTTGAAGATATTATTGGAGGGCACGTTTGGTTAGGTTCTATTTGTATTTTCGGTGGAATCTGGCACATATTAACCAAACCTTTTGCTTGGGCTCGTCGTGCGTTCGTATGGTCCGGAGAAGCTTATCCATCCTATAGTTTGGGAGCTATTGCCGTTTTTGGTTTCATTGCTTGTTGTTTCGTTTGGTTCAATAATACAGCTTATCCCAGTGAGTTTTATGGACCTACTGGTCCAGAGGCTTCTCAAGCTCAAGCTTTTACTTTTTTAGTTAGGGATCAGCGTCTTGGAGCTAATGTAGGTTCAGCACAAGGACCAACTGGTTTAGGTAAATATATAATGCGTTCACCAACAGGCGAAATTATCTTTGGTGGCGAAACTATGCGTTTCTGGGATCTTCGTGCTCCATGGTTAGAACCATTACGAGGTCCAAATGGTTTAGATTTGAGTAAATTGAAAAAAGATATACAACCTTGGCAGGAACGACGATCTGCTGAATATATGACTCATGCTCCATTAGGGTCACTTAATTCTGTGGGCGGAGTAGCTACAGAAATTAACGCAGTTAATTACGTATCTCCTCGAAGTTGGTTATCAACATCTCATTTTGTCTTGGGCTTTTTCTTCTTCGTAGGTCATTTGTGGCATGCAGGCAGAGCACGTGCTGCAGCTGCTGGATTCGAAAAAGGAATCGACCGTGATTTCGAACCTGTTCTTTCCATGAATCCTCTCAATTAAAATTTAAGATTGAATGAGAGACAGGTGAAAAAGATATTATAATTGTAATATTTTCTTCACCTGTTAATTAATACATTTCAGAAAAACAGGAAAGAGAGGGATTCGAACCCTCGATAGTTTTAAAACTATATCGGTTTTCAAGACCGACGCCATGAACCACTCGGCCATCTTTCCAAAGAAAAATGAGAATTAACTGCTCAACTTTATTGGGAAATTATTCGAGAACGAAAACTTCCTTATATATTATTATTTTCAATAATCATTATAATAATAATTATTATTATAAAACTTGGAGAATCACGACTATGACTATAGCTTTCCAGTTAGCTGTATTTGCATTAATTGCTATTTCATTCCTACTAGTTATTGGTGTACCCGTTGTATTAGCTTCTCCGGGTGGTTGGGTAAGTAATAAAAATGTGGTTTTTTCGGGTGCTTCATTATGGATTGGCTTAGTTTTCCCCGTAGGTATTCTCAATTCTTCCATATCTTAGAATTATATTTTTGAAAATATTCTTGATAGAAACTTTTTAGCTTACAAAATATTATAAAATCCAAAAGTATTTTATGCAAGTACTTTGGAAAATAAAAAAGCATTAAGGGGTTATTAGTTCTGTATGAAACCATATATCTATATATCTATATATATAGATATATAGATATATAGATATATAATATTTCAGCTGCGGGTATAGTTTAATGGTAAAATTCCTCCTTGCCAAGGAGAAGACGCGGGTTCGATTCCCGCTACCCGCCTCAGCACAATTAAAAAATAGAATATGGCGGAGACAGGATTCGAACCTGTGACCTCAAGGTTATGAGCCTTGCGAGCTACCAGACTGCTCTACCCCGCGTTTCTATCCAACAATAATAGTATTCTTTGATAGAGAAAACAAGTCATAACCCCCTCGTAAGAGGGGGTTAAATAATCTAGTTTTTACCAACTAGATTTAGTTACTCCTGGCAATAAACATGCATGAGCCATTTCGCGAAGTAAATGTCTGGATAAACCGAAATCACGGTAATTAGCCCTAGGTCTGCCAGTGATTATACGACGACGATGAAGACGACTAGGTGCACTATTCCGAGGTAAAGATTGCAATTTCCGACGAATTTCCCATTTTTTTTCCAAGGGTAAAGTTGTATCGATACCTTTTTTTAAGGAGTCACGTAAAAAATGATATTTTTTTTCTAATTTCTGTCTCTTCTTTTCTCGTTGAATAAGACCTTTTCTTGCCATAATTATTTTATTAATAAAAATTTTCAAATTTTGAATTCAGTGAGAAATTACCCAAATCTGCCAGATGTGGAGGCAATTGAGGACGCGGCATAAGTAAATATATATCCTACAGAGAAATGAGCTAATCCAACTAATCTTGCTTGAACAATAGAAAGGGCCACAGGTTTATCTTTCCACCGAACTAAATTAGCTAAAGGAGTGCGTTCATGAGCCCAAGCTAAAGTTTCTATTAATTCTTGCCAATAGCCACGCCAAGATATAAGGAACATAAATCCGGTAGCCCAAACAAGATGTCCGAATAAAAACATCCACGCCCAAACGGATAAACTGTTCATACCAAACGGATTATATCCATTAATTAATTGTGAAGAATTTAACCACAAATAATCTCTTAACCAACCCATTAAATATGTTGAAGATTCATTAAATTGTGCTACATTCCCCTGCCATAAAGTAATATGTTTCCAATGCCAGTAAAAAGTAACCCATCCAATGGTATTTAGCATCCAAAAAACAGCTAAGTAAAAAGCGTCCCAAGCGGAAATATCGCAAGTACCGCCTCTACCAGGTCCATCACATGGGAAACTATAACCAAATTCTTTTTTATCTGGCATTAATTTAGATCCACGTGCATCTAATGCACCTTTAACCAAAATTAATGTAGTTGTATGTAATCCCAAAGCAATAGCATGATGAACCAGAAAATCCCCCGGACCTATCGTTAAAAACAATGAGTTACTATTGTTATTGATAGCTTCTAACCACCCAGGTAACCATAGACTTTGACCGGCATTGAAAGCTGGACTATTTGTTGATGATAGAAGCACATCAAAACCATATAAAGCTTTACCATGAGCAGCTTGTATCCACTGGGCAAAAACAGGTTCGATCAATATTTGTTTTTCTGGAGTGCCAAAAGCAAGCATTGCATCATTATGAACATAAAGTCCTAAGGTATGGAACCCTAAAAATAAACTAGCCCAACTTAAATGAGATATTATAGCCTCTTTATGTTCTAACATTCGAGCCAAAACATTATCCTTATTTTGTTCAGGATTATAATCTCTAATGAAGAAAATAGCCCCATGGGCAAAAGCACCTGTCATAATAAACCCAGCAATGTATTGATGATGAGTATATAACGCAGCTTGAGTAGTAAAATCTTGTGCGGGAAATGCGTATGGAGGTAAAGAATACATATGTTGAGCTACTAGCGAAGTTATAACTCCCAGCGAAGCTAAAGCAAGTCCTAATTGGAAATGGAGAGAATTATTAATAGTATCGTAAAGACCCTTATGTCCTCGTCCCAGTCTTCCACTCGGAGGAGTATGTGTTTCAAGAATTTCTTTAATACTATGCCCAATCCCAAAATTAGTTCTATACATATGGCCAGCTATGATGAAAACAACAGCAATAGCTAAATGATGATGAGCTATGTCAGTTAACCATAAGCTTTGAGTTTGTGGATGAAAGCCTCCCAGGAACGTTAAAATAGCAGTACCAGATCCTTGAGAAGTACCAAAAAGATGATTACTTGAATCAGCATTTTGAGCATAAACATTCCATTGACCTGCAAAAAAAGGTCCTAACCCTTGAGGGTGTGGTGATACAGTTAAAAAATTATCCCATCTAACATGTTCACCTCTTGATTCGGGAATTGCAATATGAACCAAATGACCTGTCCAAGCTAACGAACTTACACCGAAAAGTCCGGATAAATGATGATTTAGACGAGATTCTGCATTTTTAAACCAGGAAACTTTAGGTTTCCACTTAGGTTGTAAATGTAGCCAACCTGCAGCTAAGGAAAGGGAAGCGAGTACAATTAGAAAAAGAGCTCCATTATAAAGATCTTGATTTGTTCTTAACCCAATCGTATACCACCATTGATATACACCAGAATATGCTATATTAACCGGACCAGAAGCTCCCCCTCTAGTGAAAGCTTCAACTGCCGGTTGACCAAAATGAGGATCCCAAATTGCATGGGCAATTGGTCTTACATGTAAAGGGTCTTGTACCCATGCTTCGAAATTACCTTGCCAAGCAACATGAAATAAATTACCAGAAGTCCACAAAAAAATTATAGCTAATTGACCAAAATGGGAAGCAAAAATTTTTTGATAAAGACGCTCCTCTGTAATATCATCATGGCTTTCAAAATCATGTGCGGTAGCAATACCGAACCAGATACGACGAGTAGTTGGGTCTTGAGATAGGCCCTGGCTGAACTTTGGAAATCTTGATGCCATAATGCTTTTCGAATCCTCCTTAGCCGTTATCCTACTGCAATAATTCTTGCTAGGAAGAATGCCCATGTTGTAGCAATCCCACCTAGAAGGTAATGCGCTACTCCTACAGCACGGCCTTGTATAATACTTAAGGCTCTAGGCTGAATAGCAGGAGCAACTTTTAATTTGTTATGAGCCCAAACGATTGATTCAATAAGCTCTTGCCAATATCCACGACCACTAAATAAAAACATCAAACTAAAAGCCCAGACAAAATGAGCACCTAAGAACAGAAGACCATAAGCAGATAGCGAAGACCCATAAGATTGAATTACTTGAGATGCTTGAGCCCATAAGAAATCACGTAGCCATCCATTAATAGTAATTGAACTTTGCGCGAAATTACCTCCAGTAATATGGGTTATAACACCCTGTTCACTTATATTACCCCAGACGTCGGATTGCATTTTCCAACTAAAATGGAAAATAACAACAGAAATTGAATTATACATCCAAAATAAACCTAAAAAAACGTGATCCCATGCAGATACTTGACACGTACCACCTCTACCAGGTCCATCACATGGGAAACGAAAACCAAGATTTGCTTTATCAGGTATCAAGCGAGAACTACGAGCGAATAGAACACCTTTCAATAAAATTAAAACTGTTACGTGAATCGTGAATGCATGAATATGATGTACTAAGAAATCTGCAGTTCCTAACGGAATAGGTAATAGAGCAACTTTGCTACCTACGGTAATTACATCGCCACCACCCCAGGTTAAACTTGTACTTGCAGATGCATTTGGAGCTGTAAAATCTGGTGCCAAAGCATGGGTATTTTGTATCCATTGAGCAAAAACGGGTTGCAATTGTATAGCAGTATCTGAAAACATATCTTGGGGACGTCCCAGAGCACTCATTGTATCATTATGAATATATAAGCCAAAACTGTGGAATCCTAAAAAGATACATACCCAGTTAAGATGTGATATTATTGCATCACGATGTCGGAGAACACGATCTAATAGATTATTATATTGAGTCGTTGGATCATAATCTCTAACTAGAAATATAGCTGCATGTGCAGCAGCTCCAACTATTAAAAAGCCACCAATCCACATATGATGTGTGAAAAGGGAAAGTTGGGTACCATAATCAGTAGCCAAATATGGATAAGGAGGCATTGAATACATGTGATGAGCCACAATTATGGTTAGTGAACCTAGCATAGCTAAATTAAGAGCTAACTGGGCATGCCATGAAGTTGTTAAAATCTCATATAGACCTTTATGACCTTCGCCAGTAAATGGACCTTTATGCGCTTCTAGTATTTCCTTGAAACTGTGACCAATACCCCAGTTAGTTCTATACATATGACCAGCTACTAAAAAAAGAACTGCAATAGCTAAATGATGATGTGCAGTATCAGTTAACCATAAACCTCCAGTGACGGGATTTAATCCCCCGCGAAAAGTTAAAAAATCTGAATATTCTGACCAATTTAGAGTAAAAAAAGGTGTTAATCCTTTTGCAAAACTTGGGTAAAGTTCAGCTAATAGATCACGATTTAAAATAAACTCATGAGGAAGAGGGATTTCTTTAGGATCCACTCCAGCATCTAGAAGTTGATTGATAGGTAAAGAAACATGCACTTGATGCCCAGCCCAAGAAAGAGAACCTAATCCTAATAGCCCTGCTAAATGATGATTTAACATAGATTCAACATCTTGAAACCAAGCTAATTTTGGAGCAGCTTTGTGATAATGAAACCACCCAGCAAAAAGCATTAATGCTGCAAAAACTAATCCGCCAATAGCAGTAGAATAAAGTTGTAACTCACTAGTTATACCGGATGCACGCCAAAGTTGAAAAAATCCAGAGGTTATTTGTATCCCCTGAAAGCCACCACCAACGTCTCCATTTAAAATTTCTTGACCCACTATCGGCCAAACGACTTGAGCACTAGGTTTAATATGAGTAGGATCACCCAACCATGCTTCGTAATTGGAGAAACGAGCACCGTGAAAGTACATACCGCTTAGCCAAATAAAAATTATAGCTAATTGCCCAAAATGAGCACTAAAAACTTTACGAGAAATTTCTTCTAAATCATTGGTATGGCTATCGAAATCATGAGCATCAGCATGTAGATTCCAAATCCAAGTGGTAGTGTTAGGACCTTTTGCTAGAGTTCTTGAAAAATGTCCAGGTTTAGCCCATTTTTCGAAAGAGGTTTTTACAGGATCCTTTTCCACCACAATCTTGACTTCTGGTTCCGGTGAACGAATAGTCATCGAGGTTCTCCTCTCTTCAGACGAGGCATAGGAAAAACCTACCCATAATAATTGGTGAAATTCTGAGAGATAGATTTTTTTTCAATTTTTCAATCTCTTTTTCAGTTTGAAACTGGAGCAATTACGATACAGAAATTACCTAGGCAGGTCTTCAAATTTATTATGACACAATTTTAAGGTGCTTAATGGACCATGAACAGTTTCAAAGTTTCTTTTGAATTCGACATTTTCGTTTTAAAGCTAAGAATGTAATTAATCTATTTACATAATTTTCAATGATTCTAGGATTTGATTATCTCCAAGAACCATCAAAAATTATGTAATTTCGATTATATAAACTATAAACGACCCGTCATTTTCAACCAATTATGTGCTTCAATATAATTACTTGGAGCAAGTAATATTGCTTGTTTCCAATAATCCGCAGCTTGATCGAACCATGTTTCGGAAGCTTCTAAGTCTCCACGTTGAATGGCTTGTTCTCCTCGGTCAAGATAGGTTGGTTAATACCTTCTTTGAGAACCGTACTTGAGAGTTTCCCATCTCATACGGCTCGGATAATAAAATTATTTCATCTATTTCCATTTGGTTCATTCAAAAAAACTTTTTCTTTTTTTGGAAAAGTGAAAAAAATTACTGAAATAAGTTTTTATTTCATGCTTCTACAAAAAATATAAATTTATCTTTTCTCCAACTATTGAGTAAAAAATTCAGTTAATAAAGTTTTATTCAACAGTAACTATCTTAACGGATATTATAGAGACTTATTATTCTTTAGGATCTAATTCTACACCACTGTTTCACTAACTAACTAAATCAATTTAAATTACAGAAACTGATTTTTTCTCGTTTTCGTTAATCAACAGAATATTATTGTTTCGACTCAATTTTTTATTTTTCAATAATTGATCTTTATGATGCTTTTGTCGGTTTATTCAATTATCCATAGAGTTCATAGGCTTTCTCATTATAGATTGAGGTTTAATGATTATTTTCTACAGCTATAAAAAATCCTGTTTTTCGGGATTAATATGTAAATAACCCCACTTTGATATTTTTGGGATAGTTGTTTCTAACTAATAGAATCTATAATATAGATAGTCGCACGTAATGACAGATCACCGCCATGTTATTAAAAGCTTGTGGCAAAGAAGGATTTCGTTCCAAGGCTTGGAAATAGTATTCTAAAGCTTTAGCATGTTCTCCATTACTCGTATGTATGAGACCTATATTGTATAGTATATAACTTCGGTCATATGGATCAATTTCCAAACGCATTGCTTCATAATAATTTTGTAAAGCTTCCGCATACTCTCCTTCAGATTGAGCTGACATTCGTTACGGTTGTATGTAAACTCCGTTTCAAAACCGTACGTGAAACTTTTCATTTCATACGGCTTCTCATTTATAGTATATAAAAATGGCTATTTCCATAATAATATGAACTATTATTTTATTCAGTTAACCAAAAGCATAAACTATTTGGGCTAGTGTTTTCATAAAAAAATTTCTAACCATCCTCTTTTATATAGATATTTTTCAACAGATAAGTTAATTTGTTAAAATCTATTCTTTTACAATTTCTTCGTTCTTCATGCTTAGTATTTTATAAGAAGTAGTTGATATGACAATCTCCGATGGTTCTATGGGTACCCAAAATACAAACGAGATGGAAATTTATTTACCCAACCATATATTTGATATCTATGAAAAATCCGTATTATGACGAAGCTTTTGTATTGTCAATTCCTACACGTAACACTCTTCATTTTATGTATGCCCATAGAACCCAAAATTATGAAAAAAAAATTTATATTTCATAAAATATTTTATAGGTTTGACCTTATGCTTGATACTATTATTTAGTACCTAAGGTTACTTTAATCGAGGGTACTCGACAGAAGGTATTATTTTCACGGAAAAATGAACCTTCACTAAGCATAAGTTTTTGTTATTATTTCAGAATAATATTTTGTATCAACTTCATTCTTGGTTTAAACTCGAGTCACACCATCTCTATAATAAGTAAATGCTTCCTTTTCTCGTTGCGTCGTCGGAATTACTCGTAATAAAATATCTGCTACAATTGTGAAAGTTTTATCAATAAAATTATCATTTTTTTGAGATCTAGGCATATTTAGTCATAAATTTATTAAAATTACATTCATCACCTTTTCTTGATCTTTATGTGAAAGTAAATATATATATAAATGTATAAAATCTCTTCATTGAAATCTTTTTTCAATTCTGTAAATCAGTTATATAGTTTTTTAGTATTAAATATACTCGTGGTTACACAACCAGCAAAACAAAAATTGTTTTAACTTGAATTGATCAGATATAGTATTATACTAATATGTTTGGAAAGATGGTTGAGTGGTTTAAGATACAGCATTGGAAATGCTGTGTAGACAAAAGTCTACCGAGGGTTCGAATCCCTCTCTTTCCCAACTGGTTCGTCTCTATATAAACCCGATGCTTAACTCATTTTGTAATAAAACTATTGATCGGTGGGAAGAAACAATAGGTAAAACGTATTTCAAGTTATATTAAACTTGACGAGAATAATATTCGACAACTAACAATTCATTAATTTTCAAATTAACCCATTCACGGTTAACCGTTTGATTAACGGATCCTTGTAATTGTGTCAAATCAAAAGTTAAATGACTTGGTATTTTCAATTTCTGAAACAAATTTAGATTTTTAGTAATTATTGATTGAGATTTCTGTTTATTTCTTATTGTGATTATATCACCGGGTTCACAATTATAACTGGGAATATCAACTGTATCATTATTTACCGAAATATGTCTATGATTAACTAACTGCCTTGCCCCAGGAATTGTGGTAGCCATACCCAAACGGAAAATTGTATTATCCAAACGCATTTCAAGTAATTGTAATAATACTTGACCCGTTGAACCTTTCGCTTTTCTGGCAATACGCACATATTTTAATAATTGGCGTTCCGTTAACCCATAATGAAATCGTAATTTTTGTTTTTCCTCCAATCGAATACGATACTGAGAAACTTTTTTATTGGAAGTTGAACGATCGATATAACTAGATTTTGATTTAAGCGTTTTACTCGTCAAACCTGGCAAAGCTCCCAGACGACGTATTATTTTTACACGAGGTCCTCGATAACGGGACATAAAAACTCCTTGAATGTTAAATTGATAATGGGAAAATAACGTGAAATGTTAAACATAGAAAATTTTTATCAAAAATATTGATATTTCAAAATATTTCAAAACATTTTTTATTTTTCACTATTGGGAAATAAATGGAGAAGCAAATTCAAGGAATTTTTGAGTTTGAAAGAAAGAAAGAAAGAAGTAAGCCCGCTATCGGAGTCGAACCGATGACCATCGCATTACAAGTGCGATGCTCTGACCTCTGAGCTAAACAGGCTGTGAAACAAATTATATATAATTCTTTCAGCTATTTCAGTAAATAAAATTGCTTTATTTTATTCAAATATAAATCTATTTAATAATGTGCAAATATTATATATATATAGATGCAAAAAAACAAGCACTAATTTGAAATTATTTATAAGTACTTAAAGAATGTATTGCATAATCATGGATAAAGCACTATAATTAATTTCGATAGAAGCAAACTGAATCTTTTTTTCCACAAATTTTCCTTAATTAATAAGGAAGTAACATTCAAGGGGGTATGGCGAAATTGGTAGACGCTGCGGACTTAAATTAATTGAGCCTTAGTCAAGAAATTTGCTAAGTGATTGTTTCCATATTCGGGGAAACCTAGGTTGCAGAAAATAAACATAGTAGGTAATCCTGAGCCAAATTTTGTTTCCCTTACAAAATAGGTGCAGAGACTCAAAGGGAACTATCCAAACAAAAAAAATTATTTATTAATTATTAGTTCGTTTTACAATGAATTTTTATATATTTAAATATATATGATATAAGGATGAAGATAGAGTCCATTTTTACACGCTATATTTGGCAACGATGTAAGTCATTGTAAAAAGAAAATCCGTTGGCTTTTTAGACCGTGAGGGTTCAAGTCCCTCTACCCCCATTGAAATTCAATATCTTTCAATATTGACATAAAATTCACTTTACATGCTAAAATTTCCTGTGATAAAAATGCCGGAATAGCTCAGTTGGTAGAGCAGAGGACTGAAAATCCTCGTGTCACCAGTTCAAATCTGGTTTCTGGCATATCTATTTGACATCTAAAATATATGCTCGTTTTTCGACGCATTTCCATGCAATACATACATAATATATATGCATGTATTACATTTTCCCGATCACTAATATGCATCTTGCAATTCGTAAAAATCAGGTATGATATAGTCTTTACGTAAAGGCCAACCTATCCAACTATCGGGCATTAAAATACGTTTAAGATATGGGTGATTTTCATAAACGATTCCAAACATATCATGAGACTCCCGTTCCTGGAAATCAGCACTTTTCCATATCCAGAAAACAGATGGAATTACCGGATTTTTTCTTGATACAAAAATTTTAATACATACCTCTTCGGGTTGATCCGCATTATCATATACCTTCGTTAAATGATATACACTAGCCAATAAACCACCTGGCTCAACATCGTATGCACATTGTAAACGCAGGTAATTAAAGCCGTAACTATATAGAGAAACAGCTAGAGAAGGCCAATCTTGCGATCTAATTTGTAAAGTTTCTATACCTTGATAATCGAAGCCTAAGGGTCTGTGAGTTAAACCATGCTTAATTAACCAAATAGATAATCGTCCCTGTATTCTATTACCATTGTCTGTAGCGTGTACCATATTGTATAAAAATTTTTTCAATTATTGTTTTTTTGAGAAGATGATAAGATTTCAGATTTTTTCCCAATTTTTTTAAACTCTAATTTTGACTTCGATGAAGTTGTTTCAAATTCAAACAATTGATTTGATAATAGTTGATTAGATGTGTTCGTGTTTTCAGTTAATAACAAAGCAAATTGATGAGTTATAGTGAAGTATCTTCCACCTTGTTTAATTTTTCCTCGATCATCATATATTTCTTGAGCTATTTTCTTACGGAGTTTTATTATAGCATCGATAATAGCTTCTGGCTTAGGTGGACAACCAGGTAAATAAATATCAACAGGAATTAATTTATCCACCCCGCGAACTGTTGTGTAAGAATCCGTACTAAACATACCACCCGTAATTGTACAAGCGCCCATAGCAATAACATACTTTGGTTCGGGCATTTGCTCATAAAGTCTAACTAGAGACGGAGCCATTTTCATAGTAACAGTACCAGCTGTTATAATAAGATCAGCTTGTCTAGGACTAGATCTAGGAACTAAACCATAACGATCGAAATCAAATCGTGAGCCTATTAATGAGGCAAATTCGATGAAACAACAACTTGTGCCATAAAGAAGGGGCCATAGACTTGAGAGTCTAGCCCAATTTGAAAAATCATTAAAAGTTGTCAGAATAATTGAATCTGTAAAAGTTTTATCAAGTGAGGAGAATTCTATATCATTTATAATGTTTTTAGTTAATTTTTCCCCTAAATTATTTTCAGAAAGGTAATTTATAGAATTTAAAACCATTCCAATGCTCCTTTTCGCCATGCATATATTAAACCGAGAATAAGTATAGAAATAAAAATTAAAACTTCTATAAAAGACAATATTCCAAAATCATAGAAACTCATAGCCCACGGGTAAAGGAAAACGGTTTCGACATCGAAAATGACGAAAACTAGAGCAAACATATAGTAACGAATCTGAAATTGAATACGAGCACCCCCCATAGGCTCTATACCTGATTCGTAACTAGTAAATTTTTCTGGCCCTTCGTTTCTAGGTGTTATCAATTTTGAAATTGAAAAAATTATGACAGGAAAGAGAGTAACTATTAATAGAAATATCCAAAAATATTCATATTTTTGTGATTGAAACATTGCAATCCCCTCAAATAAAAAAATTAATAACATCTTTTGTTATCTGATCATTACGTATCTTACTCCCAAATTGCCCATACATCAAACTTCAATGTGTGATACTCTAATATACTCTATACTATTATACTCTTCTCGTTCCAGATAATACTTGAAATTTTGAGTCAAGATTGTTAATATTACTAAATATTTATTTCGGAAACAAAACTTGAATTTTAATAGTCAAAAAATGTGAAGATTAGGGCTATACGGATTCGAACCGTAGACATTCTCGGTGAAAGAGTTTGAAATTAAGTTATTAATTTTTTCTTGTAACCTCTTTAAAAAACCCAACATGCATTTTTCTATGCATTGGGCTTAGTAACTAACTAATATTCAATTTAGTTATTTTATCATCCTTTATTATTATTATTATTATTAATAAGATGATTCCGTGTGTTTCATTTAGCAATCCCAAAGTTTTTTGAAAAGTGAAAATTTGACTTAGGTTTGTTCTTCTGTATACATGGATATGCTCAAGATAGAGTCTCTCCTGCTTAATTTTTATGAAACTTTATACACCTTAAAGTTCATACAGCAGAAAAAAGAGTATCTAGAGGTCCTCGTAATGTTCTCATCATGTATAATCATTAAAGGAATTAAAGATTAACCATATCAATCTTAATAATATTTCAATTCCAAAAAATTGAATCTTTATTCTGTCAGGCTATTTTTTTCTTAAATTAAGAGAGTAAGACAATTATTTTTACTTCACAAATTTACTTGTGAACCGAATATTTCGATAATTTTTTCAACAATCATTGGCGCACGTGTAAACGAGGCGCTCTACCGCTGAGCTATAGCCCTTTATGTTAATACTGTATTACTAACAATCATAGTTATTATCAGTTTTTCCTTACTCTTTGTCAAGTTTATTAGATAATGTTTATTTAGTCTTTCCATTTCAACTCTTTTTTCGTATATATATATATTTAATATAATGAAGTTCAATGCCTACTTAACTCAGTGGTTAGAGTATCGCTTTCATACGGCGAGAGTCATTGGTTCAAATCCAATAGTAGGTAATTAAGATTATTAGGTGTTATTTAAACTTAAATAACACCTAATATTAGGCTAGTAGATTATATATATATATATATATATATATATATATAGATTTGAAATATTAATTAGTGATACCTGAAACATTTATATTTATTGCTTCTAGTCTAGCTTTAGCTCTTTTAAAAGCTAAATTAGCCTCAATAAGTTGTTTTTTACCTTCTGCTTGAGTTAAATTGCTTTTACCTTTTCCAAAGGTATCTCGAGCTTCTTGCAAATCAATTTCATTTGCTTTTTCAGCTTCATTAACTAAAATGGTCATCTGATTATTTTCTATCATGGCGAAACCACCCATTAAAGCCATAGTGGACCATTGTTCTTTGAGACGTATTTTTACGACTCCTATATCCGAAGCTGTTAACAGAGGGGCGTGATTAGGTAATATGCCAATTTGTCCACTATTTGTTGATAAAATAATTTCTTGAATTTCGGAATTCCAAACAATTCGATTAGGTGCCATTACGCGAAGATTTAGTGTCATTTTCTTAACCTTGTAAAGTAGCAGCTTTTGCAGTAGCTTCATCAATATTTCCTACTAAATAAAAAGCTTGTTCCGGCAAACTATCTAAATCTCCAGAAAGAATCATTTGAAAACCTTTTATCGTTTCGCGCAGACTAACATATTTCCCTGGAGAACCAGTAAAAACTTCTGCAACGAAAAAAGGTTGGGATAAGAATCTCTCAATTTTTCTCGCTCTTGCTACTGTTAAACGATCTTCTTCGGACAATTCATCCAATCCCAAAATAGCTATAATGTCTTGTAATTCTTTATATCGTTGCAAAGTCTGTTTTACTCCCTGTGCAGTCTCGTAATGTTCTTCACCCACAATCCAAGGTTGTAGCATCGTAGACGTTGAATCTAAAGGATCTACAGCAGGATAAATCCCTTTCGCTGCAAGTCCTCTGGATAAAACTGTAGTAGCGTCCAAGTGTGCAAATGTTGTAGCAGGCGCAGGATCTGTTAAATCATCTGCAGGTACATAAACTGCTTGAATAGAAGTTATTGATCCTTCTTTTGTAGAAGTTATTCGTTCTTGTAAAGTACCCATTTCTGTACTTAAAGTTGGTTGATATCCAACTGCTGATGGCATTCTTCCCAATAAAGCAGAAACTTCTGATCCGGCTTGAACAAATCGGAAAATATTATCAATAAATAAAAGAACATCTTGTTTATTTATATCTCTAAAATATTCCGCCATAGTTAAAGCTGTTAAACCAACCCTCATCCGAGCACCAGGGGGTTCGTTCATTTGACCATATACTAAGGCTACTTTCGATTCCGAAATATTTTCCTCATTAATTACTTTGGATTCTTTCATTTCCATATAAAGATCATTTCCCTCACGGGTACGCTCTCCTACTCCGCCAAACACTGATACGCCTCCGTGGGCTTTAGCAATATTATTAATTAATTCCATAATAAGTACTGTTTTACCAACGCCTGCTCCTCCGAATAATCCGATTTTACCCCCACGGCGATAAGGTGCGAGAAGATCAACAACTTTTATTCCCGTTTCAAAAATAGATAATTTAGTATCTAGTTGAGTAAAAGCGGGCGCTGCTCGATGAATTGGGAATGTTGTGCTAGCATCTACCGGACCTAAATTATCAACGGGTTCTCCCAAAACATTAAAAATTCTTCCAAGAGTTGCTTCACCAACAGGAACACTTAAAGGAGCGCCAGTGTCAATAACTTCCATTCCTCGCATTAACCCATCAGTAGCACTCATAGCAACAGCTCTAACCTTATTGTTTCCCAATAATTGTTGAACTTCACAAGTCACATTAATTTCTTGACCTGCGGCGTTTTGACCTTGAACAATTAAGGAGTTATAAATATTAGGCATCTTGCCGGGTGAAAAAGCAACATCAAGTACTGGACCAATAATTTGAGTAATATTTCCCACATTCTTAGCAATAAGTGTGGAAGTTCCAAGAAATAGAAGATTCATTCTCATAATTTTTTTTAAGTTGATTATAATAAATTGTAACGAAAAAACACTTTGTATCGAAGGATCAATTAATAATAAAACATAATATCTGGAAGGGAGAAAACAAAATCTGAAATAGGTAATAATATCATTATTTTGTTCTTATATCGATGATATAATCAGATAGATTATCCAATCATAAATGTAATATATAAAAACTAATATGAGAAAATTTATATATTCATTATATATATTATATGATATATGTATCATCTTGCGGCCAAGGATGAGATTAATAACGTTGATATAATTTTTATCTGGAAATTCAAATATTATATTGAGTGAAAATTATTCTACAGAATATAAATGGTTCTGGGTCAATCTGTAGAGAGGGAAGAAAATATTGATATATGTAAGCATAAATGTATAACCGGGTTGCATTACATATTGAAAACAATATACAATAATAATGATGTTTTATTCATTTGGAAAATATTGCTAATTTATAAGGATAAAACTTTTTTTGAGTAATAAATTTTTAAAGATCTCACTATCGAGTAGACCTCATCTTTGCTAGAGTATAAATTGATTTGTAGGGAGGGACTTATGTCACCACAAACGGAGACTAAAGCAGGTGTTGGATTCAAAGCTGGTGTTAAAGATTATAGATTAAGTTACTATACGCCTGATTATGAGACGAAAGAAACAGATATTTTGGCAGCATTTCGTATGACTCCTCAGCCTGGAGTACCACCTGAAGAAGCAGGAGCAGCAGTAGCTGCCGAATCTTCCACTGGGACATGGACTACTGTGTGGACTGACGGGCTTACAAGTCTTGATCGTTACAAAGGCCGATGTTATGATCTTGAACCTGTTGCTGGCGAAGAAAATCAATATATTGCTTATGTAGCTTATCCATCAGATTTATTCGAAGAAGGTTCCGTTACCAATCTTTTCACTTCTATTGTAGGAAATGTATTCGGATTCAAAGCTTTACGAGCTTTACGTCTTGAAGATTTACGAATTCCTCCAGCTTATGTAAAAACTTTCCAAGGTCCGCCTCACGGTATCCAAGTTGAGAGAGACAAATTAAATAAATATGGTCGTCCTTTATTGGGTTGTACCATTAAACCCAAATTAGGTTTATCTGCTAAAAATTATGGTAGAGCTGTTTATGAATGTCTTCGTGGTGGACTCGATTTTACAAAAGATGATGAGAATGTGAATTCTCAACCATTTATGCGTTGGAGAGATCGTTTCTTATTTGTAGCAGAAGCTATTTTTAAATCTCAAGCTGAAACTGGTGAAATTAAAGGACATTACTTAAATGCTACTGCAGGTACATGTGAGGAAATGATGAAAAGAGCTGCATGTGCTAGAGAATTGGGTGTACCAATTGTTATGCATGATTATCTTACAGGTGGTTTCACCGCAAACACTAGTTTAGCTCACTATTGTCGAGATAATGGTTTACTTCTTCATATTCACCGTGCGATGCATGCTGTTATTGATAGACAGAAAAATCATGGTATGCATTTCCGTGTATTAGCTAAAGCATTGCGTTTATCTGGTGGAGATCATGTCCATGCTGGTACTGTTGTGGGTAAACTGGAAGGAGAACGTGATGTAACTCTAGGCTTTGTTGATTCATTACGTGATGATTATATCGAAAAAGATAGAAGTCGTGGTATTTACTTCACACAAGATTGGGTTTCTCTACCTGGTGTATTACCCGTAGCATCTGGTGGTATCCATGTTTGGCATATGCCGGCTCTGACTGAAATTTTCGGAGATGATTCTGTATTACAATTTGGTGGTGGAACCTTGGGACACCCTTGGGGAAATGCTCCTGGTGCAGTTGCTAACCGAGTTGCATTAGAAGCTTGCGTACAAGCACGTAATGAAGGACGCGACCTTGCTCGTGAAGGTAATGAAGTTATTCGTGAAGCTACTAAATGGAGTCCAGATTTAGCTGCTGCTTGCGAAGTTTGGAAAGAAATTAAATTTGAATATGAAACAATAGATACTTTATAAAGCTCTCCCTTATTTTCTTCACCCCAAAATTGGGGTGAGAAAAACAAAAGATTCCTCAAATAATTGGGTTTGTAGCTCAGTGGATTAGAGTTCATGCTTCCGAAGCATAAGGTCAAGGGTTCGAGTCCCTTCTAACCCATTTAGAACAATTATTTGTAATTTTTAATGCATATTTTCTTATTAATAAAAAACTTGAAATTTTTTGTAAAATAAAATATTCCGTTTTATTATCAAATTAGCCAATTGTAATTTTCAAGACTTTGTGTTTTTTTAGATAAGAAAATATGACATCTTGAATTTTACCATTCATTCCTCATAACGTTTCGAAAAAATTAATTATTAATTTTTTGTTTTCCTGATATCTCATAATGAATGAGTTTTGAAAAAAAAAGGAGGAAACTTTTGATGTCTTTGATGAATTGGTTTGAGGATAAACGAAGATTTGGTGGGTTAATCGGAGCTTTTATCGAAAAAGCTACAAAAGGATATATATTTAGTGAGAGAGAAAAAGATAAATATATAAAGATTGATACTACCAAAGGTTTATGGACTAGATGTGATAATTGCGAAAATATGCTATATGTTCGATTTCCGAGACAAAATAAGAGAATTTGCGAAGAATGTGGATATCATCTACAAATGAGTAGTACAGAAAGAATTGAACTTCTGATTGATCATGGAACTTGGCATCCCATGGATGAAGATATGACTGCCCGGGATATTCTCAAATTTTCCGACGAAGATTCTTATAAAAATAGAATTGTATTTTACCAAAAACGAACAGGCTTAACTGATGCTATTCAAACAGGTATAGGTAAATTAAATGGAACTCCCATTGCGCTTGGAGTTATGGATTTCCAATTTATGGGAGGTAGTATGGGCTCAGTCGTCGGAGAAAAAATAACTCGTCTTGTGGAATATGCAACTCTAAAATCGATTCCAGTTATAATAGTCTGTTCTTCGGGTGGAGCACGAATGCAAGAAGGTACATTGAGTTTGATGCAAATGGCTAAAATTTCTTCGGTTTCACAAATTCATCAAGCGCAGAAAAAATTACTTTATATAGCTATTCTTACCTATCCAACAACAGGAGGAGTTACTGCAAGTTTTGGTATGTTAGGCGATATAATAATCGCTGAACCTAAAGCTTATATCGCATTCGCTGGTAAACGAGTAATTGAACAAACTTTACGTCAAAAAATACCAGATGGTTTTCAAGTCGCTGAATCTTTATTTGATCATGGTTTATTGGATTTAATCGTTCCTAGAAATTTATTAAAAGGTGTTTTAAGTGAAATTTTTGAACTATATGCCTCAGCTCCTCGCAAAGAATATAATGAAGTATTTTTTGGATGAAAAATTAATCACGTTATACTATTTTTGGAATATTGAATAAAAAACGATATATTATTTATTATAATAACATATAATTCTTATTTAGTTCGCTTTTTCATAAAATATAGTATAGATTGTTTATCTCCATTTTCCATAATTTAATTCTGAGGTAGTTTCTCATGACAGCTTCTTATTTACCTTCAATTTTTGTACCTTTAGTAGGATTGGTTTTTCCAGCTATTACAATGGCTTCTTTGTTTATATATATCGAACGAGATGATATCTTATAGAAATAACTTCCATTAGTAAATAAATGATGAACGATGAAAAAGTAAATCATACTATTTACTTTTTCATCGTTCATCATTTATTTTAGCTTTAATTTAAAAAAACTTTTATTTTTAGGAGATTTTGTTTTGTTATGAATTCACAAGTTGAAGATATTCGAGTAGATTTTGTAACCGGATCTCGAAGAATTGGAAATTTTTGTTGGGCCTCTATTCTCTTATCAGGTGCGCTAGGTTTTTCTACTGTCGGATTTTCCAGTTATTTACAAAAAGATTTAATACCATTTTTATCCGCCGAGCAAATTTTATTTATTCCACAAGGACTTGTTATGTTTTTTTATGGTATAGCAGGTTCGTTTATTAGTTTGTATTTATGGTTCACTATTTGGTGGAACGTAGGCAGTGGCTATAATAGATTCGATAAACGAAAAGGTATCTTTTCGCTTTTTCGCTGGGGATTTCCTGGAAAAAATCGTCGAATTCTTATTCAATTTTATATTGAGGATATTCAAGCAATACGTATGGAAGTTCAAGAAGGATTTTTATCTCGTAGAGTTCTCTACATTAGAATGAAAAGTCAACAAAATATTCCGTTAAGTCGTATTGAAGAATATTCAACCTTGGAAGAAATGGAGACTAAAGCAGCAGAATTAGCTCGTTTTTCAAAACTTTCTATTGAGGGGATTTGAAAGACATTTATTTGATAAAGTTAGTTTTCCCTAGATAAGGAGACAAAAATGAAAATTTTTTTTAGCAAAATCAAATTATTTCATGAAAAACCTACCCTACTGGCAAATAGTACCCTATAAGTATCTTGAAAAAGCCTATCAGGCTAGCAAACGTATAGAGAAAATAAAGAAAAATTATTTTCTATATAAAAATATGCTTTTTTCTTCCAAACGTTCCTGGCAATCAATTCTTTTTTATACAAATACAGAATTAAATAATTCTGTTTTTATAATATACCTAAGTCTCCCGAAATATCAATTTGGTTTATCTTTCACCAATTTTCTTCAATTTTTAAAATTTATAGTGTTGAATAAGAAAGATAAAATCTTGAAATATAAATCTTATGAAAACAAACCGCTGCGAACAGGTGTAAGTTTTAACGATAATTCGGAGAAAGCATTAATTAGAAAAATTAATAGAAAATTAGCTTGGATTGAAGCTACTCTGAATGATTTATACGTATGGCGACGTTACTACTTATTTACGTTTTCAACATCTACCGATTCGAAAGATGGGAATGAATATGCTGTACTAGGGATGAAAAGACCCGGATTGACAACAATATCCTATGAATCTATTGGTTTGTTACCACGGTCAATAACACGTACTCTTTCGAGATTCAAAGCAGAATTAACGAATCAATCGAGCTCATTAGTACTTCAAGAGTTTAGATTAGCAAAATATCAAGCTTTAGCTTCTTTGCAGTATATTGGATGTTTAATTATTATTCCTTTATTAATTTCCCTCTTCTCTCAAAAATGTTTTTCAGAACCTTGGATTCATAATTGGTGGAATAATAATCAATCACAAATTTTTCTGACTTCTTTTCAAGAAGAAAAAGCTTTAGAAAAACTTCAAGAAATTGAAGAACTTTTTTGGTTAGATAAAATTATTGCAAATTCGTCGTTTACAATACAATCACAAAATTTGACTGGTGAGATACACCAACAAACTGTTGAATTAGTCGAAAATTACAATGATGATAGTATTAAAACTATTTCACATTTATCAACAGATATTATTTATTTTATTACCCTTAGTAGTTTCCTCATTCTCGGTAAAGAACGTCTTGTTATTTTAAATTCTTGGGTTCAAGAATTGTTTTATAGTTTGGGTGATACAATGAAAGCTTTTCTTATTCTTCTATTAACTGATTTATGCATTGGATTTCATTCCCCCCATGGTTGGGAACTTGTAATAAGTTCTTGTTTAGAACATTTTGGTTTTGTTCATAATAAACAGGTAATTTCCTGTTTTGTATCAACATTTCCAGTTATTCTAGATACAGTTTTTAAATATTTGATTTTTCGTCATTTAAATCGTATATCGCCTTCCATCGTAGCAACTTATCATACCATGAATGAATAAATTCGCATTTTTCGTTACAATTTCATTTATAAGAAATGAAAAAACGATTTGAATTTTCTGTTAAATATAAATTCAAACAAAATTAGAAAATTTTAAAATTTTTATTTTTATTGCTAGGAGAATGGCAAATGCCTCAAATCGAGTAATTTAAATAAATTATTTTACTCATTAAAATTATTTGAAACGGATAATGGAACTATGCAAAATAGAAAATTGAATAACTTAATTATAAAATGGGTAACGCGATCGATTTCCTTGATAAGTATTATAAATATAATTATTTGGCCATCCCTCTCAGAAGCATACCCGATTTTTGCACAACAAGGATATGAAAATCCTCGAGAAGCTACGGGCCGTATTGTTTGTGCTAATTGTCATCTAGCCAAAAAATCTGTTGATATAGAGGTCCCACAATCGGTTCTTCCAAATACGGTGTTTGAAGCGGTTGTGAAAATTCCCTATGATTTACAAGTGAAACAAGTACTTGCTAATGGGAAAAAAGGAGGTCTAAATGTTGGAGCAGTTTTAATTTTACCAGAAGGTTTTGAATTAGCTCCTGTTGATCGTATTCCCCCAGAAATAAAAGAAAAAATGGGCAATCTTTTCTTTCAGCCATACAGCAACGAGAAAAAAAATATTTTGGTAATAGGTCCCGTTCCAGGTAAAAAGTATAGTGAAATTGTTTTTCCAATCCTCTCCCCAGATCCAGCTACTAATAAAGATGCTTATTTTTTAAAATATCCCATTTATGTTGGTGGAAATAGAGGAAGAGGGCAAATTTATCCCGATGGGAGTAAAAGCAATAATACAGTTTACAATGCTTCAGCTACAGGTAAAATAAGTAAAATTTTGCGTAAAGAGAAAGGTGGGTACGAAATTGTAATAAATGACATATCAGATGGTCACGAAGTTATTGATATTATACCTCCAGGCCCTGAGCTTATAATTTCAGAAGGGGAAACTGTGAAAATTGATCAACCTTTAACTAACAACCCTAATGTTGGTGGTTTCGGGCAAGGTGATGCGGAAATAGTTTTACAGGATCCATTACGTATTCAAGGTCTTCTTGTTTTTCTCGGGTCAGTCATTCTCGCGCAAATCTTCTTAGTACTCAAAAAGAAACAATTTGAAAAAGTACAATTAGCTGAAATGAATTTCTAGTTTTTTATCCCGTTTATCAAATTCAAAGATTTTATTACAATAAAAAACTTTACCCTTTTTTTTTTAAGGGTAAAGTTTTTTATTGTAATGAAGTGAAAAGCAAGTCTTTATATGTATTATTTCATTTTCGTTCTACAAAGATGATCCCAATCCAGAATATGATCCATGGAAAAAAATACCTACTAAACCGATTACAATGATACCGGCTACAGTACCGATTAGCCATAAAGGAATCCTTCCGGTAGTATTGGCCATTGAATTTAACCCCCCTTGTTTTCAAAATTTTATTAAATGGTCATATCTAAAGACATACACAGTTACAAATAATAGAAAAAAGTATTTTTTCCAGATGAGGCAAAGACGTTATTTCTCTTGATTAAGAAAATAATTGGAAAATGGAACAGCAAGCACAAATATTAATAGTAAGCCCCAATAGAGGCTAGTACGATTTAATTCTACACTTTGTTTATTTGGATTTGGTTGTGTCATAGCTTTAAGGTTTTTCTAATAGTTTATCGTTGGATAAATTGCATTGCTGATATGGCTCCCAAAAAGAAAACTGTAGGTACAGCTAACCCATGAACGGCTAACCATCTCACTGTAAAAATTGGATAAATTCTATCTATAGTCATTAATACCCCCTAAAAGGATTTTGTAAATTCATCAATTTGTTCCAAAGAATTGAAACGGCCAGTTATTAGTGGAATTTCTTGTCGATTTTCCGTAAAATATTCATTTGGACGGGGACTTCCGAACACATCATAAGCCAAACCTGTGCTGACAAATAACCATCCCGCAATAAATAAGGAAGGTATAGTAATGCTATGGATTACCCAATATCGAATACTGGTGATTATATCAGCAAAAGGACGCTCTCCTGTATTTCCAGACATGGTTAGCTCCGTATATATTTGTAAAGACAAGAGGAATCAATTTCACAGAAGAGAAAAATTCTAAGATTTAAAATCTGCTAATTTTTTTGTTCCCTTAATCTTGTTATGTTGTCAATTCTATACCAAAGGTATTTTTGAACCATACTGACTTAGTATAGCTAATGTTCCTTTGACGCAGCAAGGAAAATTTTAAAAAATATTATTATCACCATCATATTATATATATAATTATAATATAATTATCTTCACCATCATTGCCATCCTCAATATTAGTTACATCTGCTGAAGAAATTTTTTGATTTTTTCCTATGAAAAAATTTTATATAATTTATTGATCGAAGTATATGCAACATCTTATTAGGTTTTTCCATGCTTATTATAATTAGTTATTCTTTGTTCCTGATCGGGGCTTTAACATTAGCATTAGTGTTATTTATTGGTTTGAGTAAGATAGAACTTATTTAGAAAAAACGATTCATCGGGATATAAAATTCCATTGTATTTCCCAAAAAATTAATTTGGGATCAATAACGAACTAGAATAATCAATTAATTAGATATTATTTTGGTTGATAAAATAAAAAAATGGTTGAAGCTTTACTCTCTGGGATTGTTCCTGGGTTAATTCCAATAACGTTACTTGGTTTATTCGTAACTGCATATTTGCAATATAGACGTGGAGACCAATTAGATCTTTGAATCATTTTTTTGAATTCAAATTTTTTCAAATTAGATGAGTCACGCTCTGTAGGATTTGAACCTACGACATCAGGTTTTGGAGACCTGCGTTCTACCGAACTGAACTAAGAGCGTTTATAAATTTTTTCACAACCTTCATATTTACATATAAAGGTAGGGATGACAGGATTCGAACCTGCGACATTTTGTACCCAAAACAAACGCGCTACCAAACTGCGCTACATCCCTCAATTTCAAAATTTCCATAATTATTATACTTAATTTATTCTAGTTATTATCTTTGCAATCGGGAGATGAGAGAAGAGAAAGACTACATTAAATTATAGTAGAATTAGAGTCGTATTTTTCCCGGGGGATGATTTAGGCTATAGCGTCTGTATTATAATATCAATCTACAAATAAAAATATGGAACAAATTATCTTAGAGAAATGAGAGGAATTAGCGATGCAAGATGCAAAAACCTATTTATCTACAGCACCTGTTTTAGCTACATTGTGGTTTGGATTTTTAGCTGGTTTACCAATAGAAATTAATCGTTTTTTTCCAGATGCTTTAGTTCTTCCTTTTCTCTAAAAACAGATATAAATTATTGACCCAATAAGTTTTAAAACTTTTTTAACTAAAAATAGATATCATTTTTTTGTCCTAAATATACTTAATAAGTCATTTTATCAATATTTTTCAAACAGGTTTTATAATAAAACCTAAAGTTTTCAGATAAAACTATGGCTAAAAGTAAGGAAATAAGGGTAACCATTAATTTAGAATGTATTAATTGTGCTGAAAATTTTGAGAAAAGATGTCGGGGTATTTCTCGATATACAACTCAAAAAAATCGTCGGAATACATCAATGAGATTAGAGTTGAAAAAATTTTGTCGTTATTGTGGTGGCCATACTATTCACAAGGAAATAAAAAAATAAAGAATATTTAAAAGTTTTATAGAATTAATTTATGACCAAATCTAGAGGGTCCTCTCGTAAACGTATTCCAGCAATTAGATCCGGAGAATTCATTGATTATAAAAATATAAGTTTGCTTCGACGATTTATTAGTGAACAAGGAAAAATATTATCTAGACGAACAAATAGATTAACTTCGAAACAACAGCGTTTCCTGACTTTAGCAATTAAACGAGCTCGTGTTTTAGCCTTATTACCTTTTCTTAATAACGAAAATTGATTTGTTATTTTTTATATAAACTTATTTCCTCCATCGGAACCTCCCGGAAGGTTAATTTAAAAACTTACCGGAGAGGTTCCTTTACTATTTCTCTCTTCTTGTGATTAGTTCAATTATTGTAGAAAGAGCAAATTTATCTAATATAGCTATTTGAGCAAGTATTTTTCGATTCAAAAAGATTCCATTTTGATACAAATATTTTATCAATTTATTATAGGAAATTCCATTGTCTCGTGCTGCTGCATTAAGTCGAGTAATCCATAAACGACGAAAATCTCTTTTTTTTTTACCTCTATTACGATGAGAGGATGCTAATGCTCTCATTCCTTGCTGGTTGGCAGTTCGAAAAAGTTTTGAATGAGTTCCACGAGATCCAGATGTAAGCGTAAGAATATTTTTACGACGTTTTCGTGCTACGCAACCACGTTTAACCCTAGTCATTAGTCTGTACTCCTTCGAATTATTAGAAAACTTTTATGTAATAAAAAAAATAACTCATTCCAAAATATCGCTTAGTTTTTTCACATTTCCTACTATTCCCTTCCCTCTCAAGATATTTGGACTTATCTTATCAAATTCTTTACCTGCTAAATTGCTATATTTCCAATGTATAAAATAAAAATTCCAAAAGCTTTTGCTGTTATAACTTTCCCCAACATGATTTCTTTAATTTGATAATCTCTTACTGAGAGAGGGATAACACCTCTAACTAAGTAAAATCATGAATTCCTTTGTTTCTATAGTTTCTACTTCAACGATTCGGTCCTTTTAAATTGCCAAAGTTAATTCAATTAGTATCAGTTATTTGTATAGATACTGATTCTAAGCTTTTTATCTAACTAAAATAAGAAATTCATTAACGGCATGTTTAAAAAAAGTTTGCTCAATAGCTGACCTTTTTATTTCATTTTTTCAATAACTTATTATGTGAGAAATTATGATTATATTCCCCGCTTAATGGATTGATGATCAATCGCTACCATTGAGGAATGATTTTCTATCCAAAATAAAAGGTGGTCGGATTTGCACCAAAAAAAACTATAAATTTCATTTAAAATAAATGATGTATCTCCACTTTAATTACTATATAAAGAGTTAATCTGCAATAATTATCTCAAATATAAAGCAAGTGTTTGATTCAAACAAGTCACACATACACTCTAGTACATACTCCCCGACGTTGAGGACATCCCTTCAGAGCTGGGGATTTCGTTCTATTTTCAATTCGTTGTCTCTTATTCCGAATTAGTTGTTGAATAGTAGGCATTTTAATTTGTATGCAGAATTTCACGGTTTGGGATTAATCCAACCCTAGCAAATCCATTTATATTTTATTTCTAATTATTTGCAGAATTTGAATTATTTTCCATAGCAACTAAATCAACAATACCGTAAACTTTTGCTTCGTTCGCTGACATAAAAACATCTCTTTCCATATCTTCGGAAATAACCCATAAAGGTTTACCCGTTCTTTGTACATAAACTTTAGTAATACAATCGCGAAGTTTCAAAACTTCTTCGGCCTCCATAATGCATTCCCCAGCTTGCCCATCATAATAAGAACTAGCTGGTTGATGAATCATTACCCTAATTAGTAAACAATATTCTAATTTTTTCTTCAGAACTTAAAATAAAATATGTGAACTGTACAGGCATTTCCACGTGCATACAGCTCTATAATAGATTCGATATTTGTTTCCAATTTTCAAAATAAATTTAATTATGAATACCTTATTATTATTATCATCCATAATAATAATCTAAAAAACCATCTTTTACCAGATTTCATGATCGTTCTGTTGCTATATGAAAAATAAACTGATCCTATTCAATTTTATTAAACAATTACAAAGTTTCTTTCAATTAAATTTTTTTAAAGTAAAACTTTACTTACGAGTCTATGACGCTAGAACAAACTCGTTAAAAATATTTTTTTTATATTGAATTTTTCTCAATTTCACATAAAAAAGATATGTCGTGTTATTTTCCATTTTCCCGGTGTTAGACATAAATGTAAAGGAAAGACACATTGACACAAAGCGTGAGGTAGTGCTATACGTTTGGTAATTTCTCCACCAGTTAAAATAAAAGAACCCATTGAAGCTGCTAGTCCCATACAAATTGTATGTACATCAGGGACTACGAATTGCATAGCGTCATAAACGGAAATTCCAGCTAAAACAGCCCCCCCTGGGGAATTTATATATAAAAACATATCTTTACTTTCATCTTCCCCGTTAAGATACATCATAATACCAATAAGTTGATTCGCGATTTCATCATCTACTTGTTGACCCAAAAAAAGTAATCTTTCTCGATAAAGTCGATTGATTAAGATAAATTCATCATCTTTTTCTTATAGAAACTGTACAAGCATTTTTAAGTGCATACAGCTTAAATCATTGTAAAAAATTATAAACTTCTTTACATTTTTCCGTTCAATCTAGCTTTATGCTCATTGAACTTTCTTTCCTATATTGATGTACTTGTAATATTATCACAACAATTTTCTTATCTCCGTAGTAATTTCAATTTAAATCTTTAGGTTCATGTTCTACTTCATAAGAAATTTTATCCGATTCTTAGTCGTACATATAAACAAATAATTTATAATTTTTTTAGTTTGTTCCCTATTTCAATCATTGGAAGAAGCTCAAACACTTTATTTATTTGAATTAACCATAGATTTTATCGAATTAATAAGTTCTTGATCTAAACATTACGCCTTAGAGTTTTGGATATATTGATCAATTTCAAGTGAGTGATGGATAATTCAGTCGGATAAAATTATGGAGATAGATTCCATATAATTGAAAGGTTTAATAAGGCGCACTATACGTCAATCCATACAGCATCTTCCTCTCCAGGGAGACGAAAAGGAACTTTCGGAACACCAATAGGCATATTTTATTTTAACTCCATGAATTAAATACAACTCGATTATTCTAAAACGTAGGTTTTGAGATAGATATATTATACTCAGATTATATTCTAATAGTAAAATATGGAATATAACATATTAATATGAATTATTAAATCGAGAATATAAATTTGTTATTTGGATCCGTATTTAATAAACCGAGTGGGACCAATCTCTTTACTGTGATACCGAATACACAAATGCTAAAATGTTTTTGATTACGTTTATTGGTAGAGGACTTAATCATATTTTATTTAATGATGTTGACCCTCGGGATGATTGAAAGAGGGCTCGACAAATAATAGAAGTTTTTAATCCGAAAAAAAAGTTACATAGCGTTTAATTCTCTTTGAGAAAGGGGTTTTTTATGGGTTTACCTTGGTATCGTGTTCACACTGTTGTTTCAAACGATCCCGGCCGCTTAATTGCCGTGCATTTAATGCATACTGCATTAGTGTCCGGTTGGGCTGGTTCAATGGCTCTATATGAGTTAGCTGTTTTCGATCCGTCAGATCCTGTTCTCGATCCAATGTGGAGACAAGGTATGTTTGTTATACCCTTCATGACACGTTTGGGAATAACAAAATCATGGGGGGGATGGAGTATAACTGGAGAAACTGTAAGTAACGCCGGTATATGGAGTTATGAAGGTGTTGCTGTCGTTCATATTGTGTTATCAGGTTTATTATCTTTGGCCGCTATTTGGCATTGGGTTTTTTGGGATTTAGAATTATTTCGTGATGAACGTACAGGCAAACCTTCGCTTGATTTGCCTAAAATTTTTGGAATTCATTTATTTCTTTCTGGAGCACTATGTTTCGCATTTGGTGCCTTCCATGTAACAGGCTTATTTGGTCCCGGAATATGGGTGTCGGATCCATATGGATTAACTGGAAAAATACAACCTGTAGCACCGGCTTGGGGTGCAGAAGGGTTTGATCCTTTTGTTCCAGGAGGAATAGCTTCTCATCATATTGCTGCAGGTATTTTGGGGATATTAGCAGGATTATTTCATCTTAGTGTTCGTCCTCCGCAGAGACTGTATAAAGGTCTGCGTATGGGGAATGTTGAAACAGTCTTGTCGAGTAGTATTGCTGCGGTGTTTTTCGCAGCTTTTGTAGTTGCTGGAACTATGTGGTATGGTTCAGCAGCGACTCCAATAGAATTGTTTGGTCCTACACGTTACCAATGGGATCAAGGCTTTTTTCAACAAGAAATAGATCGAAGAATTCGTTCGGGAAAAGCTGAAAATTCAAATTTATCTGAAATTTGGTCAAAAATTCCGGAGAAATTAGCATTTTATGATTATATTGGTAACAACCCAGCCAAAGGTGGTTTATTCAGAGCTGGAGCAATGGATAATGGAGATGGTATAGCGGTAGGTTGGTTAGGTCATGCAGTTTTTAAAGATAAAGAAGGTCATGAACTTTTTGTACGTCGTATGCCGACCTTTTTCGAAACCTTTCCAGTGGTTTTAGTAGACGAAGAAGGAATTGTTCGAGCTGATGTTCCTTTCAGAAGAGCAGAATCTAAATATAGTGTTGAACAGGTAGGGGTAACCGTTGAATTTTATGGTGGTGAACTTGACGGAGTTAGTTTTGATGATCCTGCTACCGTGAAAAAATATGCAAGACGCGCTCAATTAGGTGAAATTTTCGAATTTGATCGGGCGACTTTAAAATCAGATGGTGTGTTTCGTAGCAGCCCCCGAGGTTGGTTCACTTTCGGCCATGCAACTTTTGCTCTTCTTCCCCTCTTCGGTCATATTTGGCATGGCGCTAGAACATTGTTTAGAGATGTTTTTGCAGGTATTGACCCAGATTTGGATGCTCAACTTGAATTTGGAGCATTTCAGAAATTAGGAGATTTAACTACTAAACGGTAGAGAAATCTAAAATATATTTCTATGTTTTTTCTCTAACAAATAGAAATTGAGTATACCCAAATGTTTTTATTTCCCCAACCTCCCCCCGAAGGAAATGATCATTTGATAAATACAAAAATTTTTTATAAATTTTTACCCAATATACAAACATATGGAAGCATTGGTTTATACATTTTTGTTGGTAGGTACGCTAGGTATTATTTTCTTTGCTATTTTCTTCAGAGAACCGCCTAAAGTACCAAGCAAAGGAAAAAAATAAAAATCTTTTTATGACCAATGACTCTCTGAAAAGAGAGTCATTAGTTAGATTTAGTCTTCATGTTCTTCGAAAGGATCTCTTAGTTCATTGGAAGGTTTTCCAGAAGCAGTGTACAAAGCATAACCGGTAAAGCTGATAAGTAGACAAGATATGAAGATAGCGACAAAAGTTGCGGTTTCCATTTTTAAGTAATTTCCGAGAATATGGTATAGTTTCAATGTATATTTCTAATATAATAGTACACAAAGTTAATAAATCTCAACTTAATCAGAGAAATTTATGGCTACACAAATTGTTGATGATGCGCCAAAAACTGGCGGGAAGAAAAGCGGAATAGGTGATATATTAAAACCGTTAAATTCAGAATATGGAAAAGTAGCTCCAGGTTGGGGAACAACTCCTCTTATGGGTATTGCAATGGCTCTTTTCGCTATTTTTTCAGTTATTATTTTGGAGCTTTATAATTCGTCTGTTTTATTAGATGGAGTTCCAGTTAGTTGGTAATACTAAAGATTTTAATAAGAAAAAATTATCTTTTTCAAAATTTGGTAGTTCAATCGTGTAATTATTAAATTAATCAGAAGGATTTTTCGAATATGGGTGTGCGGTTCGTTTTGATCGATCGATTTATTAATAATATGGGATTTCAAACCCTTTCATGTTAAATAATGAAGTTTTCTCTTTGTCAGATTTTCCGAAATTATGAGCATCTGAAGCACAAAAATAATAGAAATTGAAACTATGATTAATTCTCATAAACCTATTGATTCGACTTTGTAATCGATATATTATCAAAATCTCTTTTTTCTCCTCGATCTATTCGGAAACCTCAGGATAAATCGGAGAAAAAAAAGAGATTTTGATAGATCCAAATGAAAAGAAAAAATTTAATCCATTAATTTTTTTTATAAGTCATCAGAGCGTAACCAGAATCTAAAGTTTTATAAATAGTTATTACGATTTGAACTAGATAATTTTAATATTTAATTTAATTAACAAAAGAAGAGATTGCTCAAATTTAATTACAATTCGAAGAGAATGAATGTATAAATTAACTTGAGATTAGGATGAGTTCAATTTTTTAAATATATGAATTAGAAATTGAACTTGTTTTAGCCGTATGATTATAAATAATCATTTACGGTTTCTTTAGGGGGAAAACATTGTTGACCTATCTAAATAAAGTATATGATTGGTTTGAAGAGCGGTTAGAGATTCAGGCGATTGCAGATGATATTACCAGTAAATATGTACCTCCTCATGTTAATATATTTTACCGTTTAGGTGGTATTACCCTAACCTGCTTTTTAGTTCAAGTAGCTACTGGTTTTGCCATGACTTTTTATTATCGTCCTACTGTTATTGAAGCTTTCTCGTCAGTTCAATATATCATGACTGAAGTTAATTTCGGTTGGCTTATTCGATCAGTTCATAGATGGTCAGCCAGTATGATGGTTCTAATGATGATTTTGCATATTTTTCGTGTTTATCCGACAGGCGGTTTCAAAAAACCCCGTGAATTAACTTGGGTTACTGGAGTTATTTTGGCAGTATTAACTGTATCTTTCGGTGTTACAGGGTATTCATTACCTTGGGATCAAATTGGCTACTGGGCTGTTAAAATTGTGACTGGTGTTCCAGAAGCTATTCCGATAATAGGATCTCCATTGGTTGAATTATTAAGAGGAAGTGTAAGTGTAGGTCAATCTACATTAACTCGTTTTTATAGTTTACATACATTTGTATTACCGCCCCCCACCGCAATAGTCATGTTGATGCATTTCCCAATGATTCGCAAGCAAGGTATTTCGGGTCCACTATAGTATAGTGTAGAGAATGATAAGTCTAGAGTATAATTTCTTGTTAAAATTTACTAATAGATTTAGTTTATTTTTTATTCGATGGTTAGATTTTTCGCATCTTAAAAAAATTAATTTTTTGAAAAAAAAAAGGAAAAATGAATTATGGGAGTGTGTGACTCTAGTAAATACTTAGTTTTGCTATACAGAAATTTTATTGAATCTGTCACATAAAAAATAATTATGTGTTTTTTATCCCAATTATTTTTTACAGAAAGAAATAAAAACTTGGGTTTATGCTTTTACTCAAAAAAATTTAATTCTATGATTGAATGAGAAACTAGATTTCGTCAAATTCAAATAAGTTTTATATATATCTTATATATATGAAAATATCAAAATTTTAGTATAAAAATGCATTCATTCCTATTGCATTAGAAAAAAATATCGGAATAATAGAAGAATCTAAGGAAAAATAATTGCATTAGTAAATAATTTATGAGTCAAAATTTTGTATTTTTTAATTAAGTATAAATTGTAAAAGACTATCCAGAAAACAATAAAATTAATTTATTTGGATTATGGGTATTGAAGAGAATTATATATAATTATATATATAATTTTTTGCCAGTACCTGAGCTGGCAGATACTAAAGTATCATTTCCAGTTCTTTGGGGGGATTATCCTAACCTAACCTATCCTAATAACAAAAAAACCTGATTTAAGTGATCCTATATTACGAGCTAAATTAGCAAAAGGTATGGGGCATAATTATTATGGAGAGCCTGCCTGGCCAAATGATCTTTTATATATATTTCCCGTAGTTATTTCAGGGACTATTGCATGCACCGTAGGTTCAGCTGTTCCAGAACCTTCAATGATTGGTGAACCAGCCAATCCTTTTGCAACACCCTTGGAAATATTACCGGAATGGTATTTTTTTCCAGTGTTTCAAATACTTCGGACAGTACCTAATAAATTATTAGGTGTACTTTTGATGGCTGCAGTACCTGCAGGATTATTAACAGTACCTTTTTTAGAGAACGTTAATAAATTTCAAAACCCTTTCCGTCGTCCAGTAGCTACTACTGTATTTTTAGTAGGTACTGTCGCAGCTATCTGGTTAGGAATTGGAGCTGCTTTACCAATTGATAAATCTCTGACTTTAGGGTTGTTCCAAAACTTGCTAAGTTATTTCTTTACAAATACTGAATTTTTGAGGCAAGAAAAACCCAAAAAGGTCTTTTTGGGTTTTTCTTGCCTCAAAAATTCAGTTATTTATTTGATAAATCAATCGAAAAACGTTTTTTCAAAGCTTGTAAAACTTGTTCTACCGATTTTTTGCCAAAATTTTTGATTTTCACCAAATCATTTTCGTTGTAATTTAACAAATCATATATGGTATGTACATCAACTCTCTTCAGACAATTATAAGCTCTAGCTGGTAATTCTAATTGATCAATGAAGATATGTTTAAAAATAGTATCTTTTGTCATTTCCCCCATATCAACTGATAATGATTGGGAAGGTAAACAAGGTATATTGGATTCTTTTCTTTTCCCTATTTCAGGAGTCGTTTCTTTCCTTTCTGAATTAATTGGAGGAATAAATAAATCAATCAAATTTCGAGAAGCTTCATAAAGGGCTTCTTTTGGGGTCAAACTTCCATCAGTCCATATTTCGGGAAAAAGTATTTCTTTTATTTTCTCTTTCAATTCAAAAGAATGAACGCTATAATTAACGTTCCTGATTGGCATAAATACTGCATCTATTGGAAAAATATTATCTTTGTATTTTTGTAAATTTTCTATACGATATCCACGATCTTTTTCAATATTTGATTCAATATCTAGCGAAATAGCTTCCGTTAACGTTGTTATATATTGTGTATTATCAATTACCCTAACCGATGGGGGTACTTTTATATCTTGGGCAGTTACTTTTTTCGGTCCATCTATAGAAATATATGCTTTTTGAGGTTCGCACGACTCACTTCTAAACACAATTTCTTTTAGATTAATCAAAATATCATGAATAGATTCTTGAACACCAATTATTGTAGAGTATTCGTGTTTAACTTTTTTTATTTCAACATATGTTATTGATGCTCCCTCAATCTCATTCAGCAAGGCTCTACGCGTAGCTATTCCAACTGTATTAGCTTGTCCTTTTCGGAAAGGTGAGATAGCAAATCTTCCATAAAGAAGACGTTTACTCTCCATTCTGGATTCAATGCATCTCCATTGTAATATTTGGGTAGATACTTCAATTTCATTCTGAATCATATCAATATTTTTAATAGTTTTTTCATACACGTCTTTTTCTGGGGGGTCGACAACCATTATGTGGCATTGGTGTTACATCACGCACAAAACTTAGTATAATACCACTTCTACGAATGGCTCGTAATGCTGTATCTCTTCCCGGCCCTGGACCATTAATCATAACTTCAGCTTGTTTCAAACCTTGGTCAATTAAGATTCGAGTGGCGTTTTCAGCTGCAGTTTGAGCAGCAAATGGTGTACTTTTTTTCGCACCCTTGAATCCGCAGGCACCAGCCGAAGACCAAGAAACTACTTGTCCGCGTATGTCTGTAACAGTTACAATTGTATTGTTAAAACTTGCTTGGATATGAATAACTCCTTTGGGTAATCTACGTTTACCTTTACGTAGATTAATTTTTCTTATAGATTTTGGCATAGCTTAGTATATATATATAATTTGATGTAATGTAACTTAAAGATTTATTTCTAACCTTGTCTCTGTTTATGTTTTGGATTGGAACAAACTACCATTATTCGTCTCCGGCGGCGAATTAATCTACAATTTTCACAAATTTTACGAACAGAAGCCCGAATTTTCATATTTATATCCTTCTCTTAATAGCGAAATTTTTTCAATTATTTGAAGATTTTGTACGGAGTCTATATGTTATACGACCCTTAGTTAAATCATATGGACTTAATTCCACCTTTACCCTATCCCCGGGTAATATTCTTATATAATTCCGTCTTATCCTACCCGAAATATGAGTCAACACTTGACATCCATTATCTGAACAAACGCGAAACATTGCATTCGGAAGCGATTCCGTGACTACACCTTCCATATCAATTAGATTTTGTTTTTTCATTAATAGGAGAATGTTCTTTTGAATTAACTACTGTTGATAAAAACAGTTCCAACTTGCTTTCTATAACGAGTTTATATATTGAATTACCATACATAACATAAGAGTTCTCCTCCAATTTTCTTTTGTCGAGCTTCTCGATCAGTCATAATACCACCAGAGGTAGAAAGAATTACAATACCCATTCCTCCCAAAACTTTTGGAATTTCTTTATGATTCGAATATATTCGTAAACCGGATTTACTAATACGTCTCAAAGTTGTTATATACGCTTTCTTTCTCTTCCCCTGATATTTCAAATTTAAAATTAAAACATTTTTCTGATTATCAACAAAATCTTCTATAAAACCTTCTTGTAAAAGAATTTTTGCTATATCTCGGGTTGTATTAGTAGCAGGTACTTGAACAGTTTTGATTTTTCCCAAATTTGCATTTCTTATGGAAGTTATCATATTAGCGATGGTATCATTACCCATAAAAACTCCTTGAATTGATCGAAAAAATATTATTTCTACATGTTTTCTCGTTGATTTAAGACAAAGATAAAATTTTTGATTAAATTCAAGAAGATAACAAAGTATTTTTTATTTGTTCACTAAATTTTTACTCTAAAATATGGTCTTTTGTCGAAATTATACGATATAAATGTAGAAAATCTTTTATAAAACTTCAGGAGCTAATGAAACTATTTTTGTAAAATTGGCTTCTCTTAACTCCCTAGCAATTGGACCAAAAACCCGCGTTCCCTTTGGGTTTCCTTCTTGATTAATGACAACTGCTGCATTATCATCAAATTTTATTATTGAACCGTTATTGCGTTTAAATTCTTTTTTAGTACGTACAACAACTGCTCTAATTATTTCCGATTTCTTTATTGGCATATTAGGAACTGCTTCTTTGACGACAGCGATTATAATATCACCAATATTGGCGTATTTCCGATTACTTGTTCCTATAACTCGAATACACATTAATTTTCGAGCTCCACTATTATCTGCAACATTTAAATAAGTTTGAGGTTGAATCATTTTTTCGTTTATGGCCCTTTCTCTCCGGAAAAATTTTGATATTTGATATCGGAAGGGGAAACAGGGTAAAAAATTGAATATATATTTTTTCTATATCTTCCCACATTTCTCACTTGCCGCGACAAATTGGGTGCGTATAGGCATTTTATAGGCAGCAATTTTCATGGCTGCTTTAGCTATAGTTCCAGATACTCCACTTATTTCATAAAGTATTTTTCCAGGTTTAACTACAGCAACCCAATATTCAGGTGCTCCTTTACCCGAACCCATACGTGTTTCCGCAGGTCTCATAGTAATCGGTTTATCAGGAAATATACGAATCCATAATTTGCCGCCACGTCGAGCATAACGAGTTATAGCTCTTCGGCCCGCTTCTATTTGTCGAGACGTAATCCAAGCAGGTTCAAGTGCTTGAAGAGCAAATTTTCCGAAACAAATCGAATTGCCTCGAGTAGCTATTCCTTTTAAATTTCCTCTGTGTTGTTTACGAAATTTTGTTCTTTTGGGGTTATAGTCGAACTTTCCGCTACTTCAGAATCGGACGTGAAAGTTTCTTCTCATCCGGCTCCTTATGAATTAAAAAATTTTCTAAAATTTGTTTGAAAAAAATCATTAGCAAATATCAACTCTTGAAAATAAAAAACTATTTCATTGGTTTTCTTTGCTATCCTAGCCTAAGGAATAAATATTCCACAAATTTCCTCGTTTTCATGATCCAAAATTTTTCGATTAGGTTTTTTTTTCGCAATTGAGCCCAAAAATCATTATTCAATTTCCTCAGTTTTCATTGAATAAGAACTCTTTTTTTTTGCTTTGTAATACTGCTACGGAATTTCCAATCATTCCATAAACCATACGATTTTTTTTATTCCATTCCGCTTCACAAAAAATGTTTTTCATTTTTGTGGAAACAGTAATCTAATAAATATTTTTTAGTTAATTAGTTTATTGGTTCAATCCAATTTATAGTCATGAATTTTTTCTAATCTCTTTCAGTAAGAAATTCTATGTTTTTCAGAATTTTGACGAATTGAATTGGAAAATAATATATACGAGTCACACACTAAGCATAGCAAGTTTTTATTAAATTTATAAAATAATTATTTTTCGTTTTGAAATATCCAAACTTTTATTCCCAATACTCCATATATTGTTCGAGCCGCATAATGACAATAATTTATTTGAGCTCTAATCGTTTGTAAAGGAACTCTACCTTCTCGTGCCCATTCTACACGAGCTATTTCTGCGCCATTCAAACGTCCAGCTATTTGTATTTTTATACCTCCGATATTTCCTTTCCCCGCCAACTCAATTGCTTTTCTCATAGTTCTTCTAAAAGCTACCCTACTTTCCAATTGCAAAGCAATATATTCTGCAAGAATATTAGGTTCTTCATAAGGTTTCGTTATTTCAATTAAAGTTAGTCTAAGTCGTTTGTCTCTAGGATCTACTACGTTTTGTACATCATTTCTCAATTGTTCAATTCCTCGTCCGCGATTTTCTATTGGTAACGCAGGGAATCCTGTATATATTTCAACTTGAATCAAATCTGTCTTTCTGTGAATTTCGATACGTGCTATTCCACCATAGTTCGAAGAATTTCTTATATGTTTTTTTACGTAAAATTCGATACAATTACGTATTTCTCTATCGCTTCCAAATAGTGTGGAATATTTTTTCGGTTTAGCGAACCAATACGAATGATGGCTCTGTGTTATACCGAGCCTAAAACCAAGTGGGTTTATTTTCTGTCCCATATATTTTATTTCGGATCCTATTAATAAAGTTTTATTTTCTCATTTAGAAATTATTCCCATTACAATCTTTATATGGCAAGTAGGCTTATGTATTGGATAACCTCGTCCTTGAGCTCTTGGTTGTAATCTTTTCAAGAAACTTCCTTTATCTACCTGAATTTCATTTACGAATAAATCACTTTTGTTTAATCCAAAATTATGATTTGCATTTGCTGCTGCGGAAGAAAGTAATTTCAATATTGTATTACAAGCTCGATATGGCATAAATTCTAATATCATTAACGCTTGTTCATAGGAACGACCACGAATTTGATCAACAACTCTACGTACCTTATGAGGGGACATACGAATATGCTTATTCAAAGCTTCAATTTTTAGGTTAGATTTTTTAAAAGTTTTCATTGAAAATTATCTTACAATTAACGTCGAGATTTTCTGTCATTCTTGGCATGTCCCTTAAAAATTCGTGTAGGAGCAAATTCTCCCAATTTATGACCAACCATACGGTCTGTTATATAAATTGGTAAATGTTCTTGTCCATTATGAATAGCAATTGTATGACCAATCATTGTAGGTACGATAGTTGACGCACGGGACCATGTAATTACTATCTTTTTCTCTCTCCTAAGATTTAAATTCTCAATTTTTTTTAATAAATGATCAGCTACAAAGGGACCTTTATCTATTGAACGTGTCATTGCCAACAATCCTTTATTTTTTCTTCTTATTTTTTAGCTTATCCTACGACGGAGGATAAGAGTATCGCTATATTTATGATTTTTTCGACTTCTTTTTCCAAGTGCAGGATGACCCCAAGGGGTTAATGGTTTTTTACGGCCAATAGGAACTCGTCCTTCTCCACCTCCATGAGGGTGATCAATTGGATTCATAACTACTCCTCTAACTTTTGGTCTTTTACCTAACCAACGTTTAGAGCCTGCTTTACCTATCCTTAGATTATTCGCATCAACATTTCCCATCTGTCCTATTGTTGCCAAACATTTTTGAGGTATTAGACGAATTTCCCCTGAAGGTAATCGTAATGTTACTAATTGACCCTCCTTTGCTATAATTTTCGCAACAGTACCAGCCGCCCGGACTAATTGTCCACCTTTGCCTGGTGTTAATTCGATATTGTGAGTAGCCGTGCCTAATGGTATATTGGTTGAAGTAGACTTTAATATTTCACGGAAATTTAGAGTCTCTTCCCAAACTGTACAAGCTTCTTTCAAAGCATACAGCTTTCTAAATGTTTATATATTATGTTTCTTACATTCTTGGTTTTCTCCATCATCTGGCTTTTGTTTTCCATTTAGCATCAGAAAGAATGACTTTATTTATTCACGTCTCATATTTCATATGTTTATAACTTGGGAAGCATGATAAAAATATTTGATTGTATTAATTATTTCCTCCCAATTTGTCCATGACCTACAAATTGAAATTAATTAATTGATTTTTCAAAA